GATATTGTGAATAGAATCTGGTCAATGGAAGGCAGAAAGCGCACTTCCCTCCCCTGAAATTGTTCCATCGATGTTATTAAATAGGTGATTCGAGGATCAGATAGGAACTCTGAAAACTCGGGATCGAGCGATCATGCATTTACCTATATTGAATCGGTTCGGTCCAGTTTCAAATATTTGTTCCAACAACGAATCTTCGGAACCCCATTTTTTTTTGAAAGGATGATGGATGAAAAATTGTCCCCAATTCATCGTATACCTTTTGATCATATAGGGTGCTCGGAAATGGTCGAAATAGTGAAATAGGAGGATCGCTATGACTATAACCCTTGGAAAGTCTTCTAAAGAAGAACAAACTTTATTTGATACTGTGGATGACTGGCTACGCAGAGACCGTTTCGTTTTTGTGGGTTGGTCCGGTCTATTGCTCTTTCCTTGTGCCTATTTTGCCTTAGGTGGATGGTTCACGGGTACAACCTTTGTGACTTCATGGTATACTCACGGATTGGCCAGTTCCTATCTGGAAGGTTGTAATTTCCTAACTGCCGCAGTTTCTACTCCTGCTAATAGTTTAGCACATTCTTTGCTGCTATTATGGGGTCCCGAAGCACAAGGAGATTTTACTCGTTGGTGTCAATTAGGTGGTCTATGGACCTTCGTTGCTCTTCATGGTGCTTTCGGTCTAATAGGTTTCATGTTACGTCAATTTGAACTTGCTCGATCTGTACAATTGCGACCTTATAATGCAATTGCATTCTCTGCTCCAATTGCTGTCTTTGTTTCTGTATTTTTGATCTATCCATTGGGCCAGTCCGGTTGGTTTTTCGCACCTAGTTTTGGTGTAGCAGCTATTTTCCGTTTTATCCTCTTCTTTCAAGGTTTTCATAATTGGACCTTGAATCCATTTCATATGATGGGAGTTGCCGGAGTATTGGGTGCTGCTCTTCTATGTGCTATTCATGGTGCTACCGTGGAAAATACTTTATTTGAAGATGGTGATGGTGCAAATACGTTCCGTGCTTTTAACCCGACTCAAGCCGAAGAGACTTATTCCATGGTCACTGCTAACCGCTTCTGGTCCCAGATTTTTGGAGTTGCTTTTTCCAATAAACGTTGGTTACATTTCTTCATGTTATTTGTGCCAGTGACCGGTTCATGGATGAGTGCCATTGGAGTAGTTGGTCTAGCTCTAAACTTACGTGCCTATGATTTTGTTTCCCAGGAGATCCGTGCAGCAGAAGATCCTGAATCTGAGACTTTCTACACAAAAAATATTCTCCTGAACGAAGGTATTCGTGCTTGGATGGCGGCTCAAGATCAGCCTCATGAAAACCTTATATTCCCTGAGGAGGTCCTACCCCGTGGAAACGCTCTTTAATGGAACTATAGCTTTAGCTGGTCGTGATCAAGAAACCACTGGTTTCGCTTGGTGGGCCGGTAATGCCCGACTTATCAATTTGTCTGGTAAATTGCTTGGGGCTCACGTGGCTCATGCCGGATTAATTGTATTCTGGGCCGGAGCAATGAACCTATTCGAAGTGGCTCATTTCGTACCGGAAAAACCTATGTATGAACAAGGATTGATTCTGCTTCCCCATCTAGCTACTCTAGGATGGGGAGTCGGTCCTGGTGGGGAAATCGTGGACACTTTTCCATATTTTGTATCTGGGGTACTTCACTTAATTTCTTCTGCGGTTTTAGGTTTTGGTGGTATTTATCATGCACTCATAGGACCCGAAACTTTAGAAGAATCTTTTCCATTCTTTGGCTATGTATGGAAAGATAGAAACAAAATGACCACAATTTTGGGTATTCACCTAATCTTGCTAGGTGTTGGTGCTTTTCTTCCAGTGCTCAAAGCTTTGTATTTTGGAGGTGTATATGATACTTGGGCTCCCGGCGGTGGAGATGTAAGAAAAATTACGAACCCAACTCTTAACCCAAGTGCTATATTTGGTTATTTACTTAAATCTCCTTTCGGAGGAGAAGGATGGATCGTTAGCGTGGACAATCTAGAAGATGTAATTGGAGGACATGTATGGTTAGGTTCCATTTGTATCTTCGGTGGTATCTGGCATATCTTAACCAAACCTTTTGCATGGGCTCGCCGTGCATTCGTATGGTCCGGAGAAGCTTATTTGTCCTATAGTTTAGCGGCTCTATCTGTCTTTGGTTTTATTGCTTGTTGTTTCGTTTGGTTCAACAATACAGTTTATCCCAGTGAATTTTATGGGCCCACCGGCCCAGAAGCCTCTCAAGCTCAAGCGTTTACTTTTTTAGTTAGAGACCAACGTCTTGGAGCTAGTGTGGGGTCTGCCCAAGGACCTACTGGTTTAGGTAAATACCTTATGCGTTCTCCGACTGGAGAAATTATCTTTGGAGGAGAAACGATGCGTTTTTGGGATCTCCGTGCTCCTTGGTTGGAACCCCTAAGGGGCCCTAATGGTTTGGATCTGAGCAAGTTGAAAAAAGACATACAGCCTTGGCAGGAACGACGTTCAGCAGAATATATGACTCATGCTCCTTTAGGTTCTTTAAATTCTGTGGGTGGTGTAGCTACCGAAATCAATGCGGTGAATTATGTCTCTCCCCGAAGTTGGTTATCCACCTCCCATTTCGTTCTAGGATTTTTCTTCTTCGTAGGTCATTTGTGGCATGCGGGAAGGGCTCGTGCAGCTGCAGCAGGATTTGAGAAAGGGATTGATCGTGATTTCGAACCTGTCCTTTCCATGACTCCTCTTAACTGAAAAAATAGATCGAACCAGATGGAAGATAAATCGATTCAATTTCATTACATCTATCTCCCATATCGGCGGGATAGGAGTATTTTCAAATACTCTCTTTCCAACTGGATCCTTGTAGCTCGGCTATATACAGCCGAGCTATTCTCTCTTTTTTTTTGTATGGGACCGGACCAATAAATGTGATTGTTGAAAAACAACAGGAGAGAGAGGGATTCGAACCCTCGATAGTTTTTTTTACTATACCGGTTTTCAAGACCGGAGCCATCAACCACTCGGCCATCTCTCCCGGGGACAACTTCTATTCTACCCCCTCGGATAATCCCTAACTATAAGCATAAGGTCGGGTCGATACCAACTATACCTGTGACATATGGTGATTTTTCATCATCATCTAGAATTGAAAAAAAAAAAAAAANGAAACGAATTTCCCTCTCCTCTCACACTCAAATATCAAATTGAAAAATTTTGAAAAGCTCGATCAATTTATGGTCAAATCCTTTCCATAGTGCATTTGATCAGAATTGAAAATTGGGGATCGGATGGTATAGTCTATTCAATCTGTTGGGAGCTTGTAAGATCACAACCATGACTATTGCTTTCCAATTGGCTGTGTTTGCATTAATTGCTATTTCATTTTTACTAGTGATTGGCGTACCTGTTGCACTTGCCTCTCCTGATGGTTGGTCAAGTAGCAAAAATGTTGTATTTTCGGGTGTATCATTATGGATCGGATCAGTCCTTTTTGTAGGTATCCTTAATTCTTTCATATCTTAGATCTGTTCTAGATGTTTTAGGTTCAAACTCCCTCCCCCCCCCTCCCGGAGGGCTTTATAGCTCTTCTGAAGGGCCTTTTACTTCAGGCCCAAGGAGGAGGGGTTTTCCTTATCCGTAATTGAATGAATAAATGAATAATTGGACCATTCAAATCAAATCAAAAATGGTATCTACTTACGAATGGGATTGAACATATATGTCTTTTCCATTTCAATGTTATGAATATATATATAACATTGAAATGCGGGTATGGTTGAATGGTAAAATTTCTCTTTGCCAAGGAGAAGATGCGGGTTCGATCCCCGCTACCCGCCCGTCACATTGAATATGAAAAAGAATAGTTCATATATTGATCGTTTCTTTTCCTCACTTATCATTCAATTAGAAAATGATAAGTGATAGAGCAATCCTTTCCGGACCAAAATACTTCGTATGTTCTGGTCTGGCGGAGACAGGATTTGAACCCGTGACCTCAAGGTTATGAGCCTTGCGAGCTACCAGACTACTCTACTCCGCACCATTGATTGATATCATAATCAGAATGGGTACACCAAACAATAATGGGATATACTACCCCTATATAGGGGTAGTATATCCCATTATCACAAGAAACTTCAATTACTTTTTTTTCTTTTCCTACCAACTCGATTTTTTTATCCCGGGCAATAAACATGCGTGGGCCATCTCACGGAGTATGTGTCCGGACAATCCAAAGTCTCGATAGTTGGCTCTAGGTCTTCCAGTCGAAGAACAACGTCGATGGAGACGTGTAGGTGCACTATTACGCGGTGAAGATTGCAATTTTCTATGAATTTCCCATTTGTCATCCAATGATGACACTTTGCTTTTTTCCTCCAAAGATTGACGAATTAAATGATATTTCCGTTCCAGCGCTTGTCTCTTCTTCTCTCTCTGAATGAGACTCTTTCTCGCCATAATAGTTCAGTCGGTACTATCACCTACCAGGAATCAAAATATAGATCAGATTTTAGATGGAGTAATATTACGTTGATTACTTTTTCTCTGTGGGGTATTGTCATTGTATCAATGACAATACCCATTCACTGATGAAACTGATGAAGAAGAATTAACCAAATTTGCCTGATGTAGAGGCAATTAAAAAAGCTGCATAAGTGAATATATAACCTACGGAAAAGTGAGCTAATCCAACTAATCGTGCTTGAACAATGGAAAGGGCTACTGGCTTGTCTCTCCATCGAACTAAATTAGCTAAAGGCGTGCGTTCATGGGCCCATGCGAGAGTTTCAATCAGTTCCTGCCAATATCCACGCCAGGAAATAAGGAACATAAATCCAGTAGCCCAAACAAGATGCCCGAATAAGAACATCCACGCCCAAACAGATAAACTGTTCATACCAAAAGGATTGTATCCATTAATAAGTTGTGAAGAATTTAACCATAGATAATCTCTTGACCATCCCATTAAATAAGTGGAAGACTCATTAAATTGAGCTACATTACCCTGCCATAACGTTATATGCTTCCAATGCCAATAGAAAGTAACCCATCCAATAGTATTCAACATCCAGAAAACTGCTAAATAAAAAGCATCCCAGGCCGAGATATCGCAAGTACCACCCCGTCCCGGACCATCGCAAGGAAAACTATAACCAAAATCTTTTTTATCTGGCATTAACCTGGAACCACGCGCATCCAAAGCACCTTTAACTAGGATCAATGTAGTTGTATGCAAACCTAGAGCAATAGCATGATGAACCAAAAAGTCTCCGGGACCAATTGTTGAGAACAATGAATTATTATTATCATTAATAGCATTTAACCAACCGGGTAACCATATGCTCTTACCTGCATCGAATGCTGGACCACTTGTTGAAGATAAGAGTATATCGAAACCATATAACGTCTTACCATGAGCAGATTGTATCCACTGAGCAAATATGGGCTCGATCAATATTTGTTTTTCTGGAGTACCAAAAGCAAGCATAACATCATTATGAACATAAAGTCCCAAGGTATGGAAACCTAGTAATAAACTAACCCAACTAAGATGAGATATTATAGCTTCCTTATGTTCCAACATTCTCGCCAATACATTATCCTTATTCTGTTCCGGATTATAATCCCTAATGAGGAATATAGCTCCATGAGCAAAGGCTCCTGTCATAATGAACCCGGCAATGTATTGATGATGAGTATATAATGCAGCTTGGGTGGTGAAGTCTTGTGCTATGAATGCATAAGCGGGTAAAGAATACATGTGTTGAGCTACCAAGGAAGTTATAACCCCCAAAGAAGCTAAAGCAAGACCCAATTGAAAATGAAGAGAATTATTAATTGTGTTATAAAGACCCTTATGTCCGCGTCCTAATAGGCCTCCTGGAGGAACATGTGCCTCCAAAATATCTTCCATACTGTGACCAATCCCAAAGTTGGTTCTATACATATGACCAGCAATTGAAAAAACAAATGCAATAGCTAAATGATGATGAGCCATATCAGTCAGCCATAAACTTTGAGTTTGTGGATGGAATCCTCCGAGAAGAGTTAGAATAGCAGTTCCCGCCCCTTGGGAGGTACCGAATAAGTGACTACTAGAATCAGGATTTTGAGCATAAAGATTCCACTGACCTGTGAAAAACGGTTCTAACCCTTGGGGATGCGGTAATTCATCCAAAAAATTGTCCCATCTGACGTGCACTCCCCTTGATTCAGGAATAGCGACATGAACTAAATGCCCTGTCCAAGCTAGAGAACTGACTCCGAAGAGTCCTGACAAATGATGATTGAGACGGGATTCGGCATTTTTGAACCATGAAACACTTGGTCTCCATTTAGGTTGTAAATGTAACCTACCCGCTATTAAAAAGATGACAGAAATAAATAGCAAGAAAAGAGCTCCAGCATAAAGATCTTCGTTAGTGCGTAAGCCAATTGTATACCACCACTGATAAACACCGGAATAAGCAATATTGACCGGACCGGGAGCACCTCCTCGGGTAAAAGCTTCTATAGCTGGTTGACCAAAATGAGGATCCCAAATTGCATGAGCAATGGGTCTTACATGTAAGGGATCGCGTACCCATGCTTCAAAATTGCCTTGCCAAGCCACATGGAACAAATTACCGGAGGTCCACAGAAAGATTATTGCCAACTGACCAAAGTGGGAAGCAAAAATTTTATGATAAAGGCGTTCTTCGGTAATATCATCATGACTCTCAAAGTCATGTGCGGTCGCAATACCGAACCAAATACGACGAGTAGTTGGGTCCTGGGCCAAGCCTTGGCTGAACTTTGGAAATCTTGATGCCATAATGCTTTTCAAATCCTCCTAGCCATTATCCTACTGCAATAATTCTTGCCAGGAAGAACGCCCATGTTGTGACGATTCCACCCAGAAGGTAATGAGCTACTCCTACAGCACGTCCCTGTACAATGCTCAAGGCTCTGGGCTGGATAGCAGGAGCAACCTTCAATTTGTTATGGGCCCAAACAATAGATTCAATGAGTTCTTGCCAATACCCACGGCCGCTGAATAAGAACATTAAACTGAAGGCCCAAACAAAATGAGCACCTAAAAATAAAAGACCATATGCAGATAATGAAGAACCATAAGATTGGATCACTTGCGAGGCTTGTGCCCATAGAAAGTCACGGAGCCACCCGTTAATCGTAATGGAACTTTGTGCAAAGTTTCCTCCCGTAATATGAGTTACCACTCCCTGATCACTTATACTACCCCAAACATCGGACTGCATTTTCCAGCTGAAATGGAATATTACTACCGAAATTGCATTGTACATCCAGAATAAACCAAGGAAAACATGATCCCAGGCAGATACTTGACATGTTCCTCCTCTCCCAGGTCCATCACAAGGAAAGCGAAAACCAAGATTTGCTTTATCAGGTATTAAACGGGAGCTACGGGCAAATAGAACACCTTTAAGTAGGATTAAAACAGTTACATGGATAGTAAATGCATGAATGTGATGTACCAAAAAATCCGCGGTTCCTAATGGAATTGGTAACAAGGCCACTTTGGAACCTACTGTCACCAAATCACCACCTCCCCAGGTTAAGCTGGTACTTGCTGTTGCACCAGGAGCTGTTGAACCAGGTGCTGAAGCATGAGTGTTTTGTATCCATTGGGCAAAGATAGGTTGTAATTGTATAGCAGTATCTGAGAACATATCTTGAGGACGTCCTAGCGCGCTCATAGTATCATTATGAATATACAGACCAAAACTATGGAAGCCTAAGAATATACATACCCAGTTGAGGTGTGATACAATTGCATCACGATGTCTAAGAACGCGATCTAATAAATTGTTGTATTGAGTAGTTGGGTCATAGTCTCTTACCATAAAAATCGCTGCATGTGCAGCAGCGCCAACTATAATAAACCCACCAATCCACATATGATGTGTGAACAGAGAGAGTTGGGTACCATAGTCAATAGCTAGGTACGGATAGGGGGGCATCGAATACATGTGGTGAGCTACAACAATAGTTAAAGATCCTAACATAGCTAGGTTAATAGCTAATTGAGCATGCCATGAGGTAGTTAAGATCTCGTAAAGACCTTTATGTCCCTCCCCCGTAAATGGACCTTTATGAGCTTCTAAAATGTCCTTGAGGTTATGGCCAATGCGCCAATTGGTCTTATACATATGACCGGCTATCAGAAAAAGAACTGCAATAGCCAAATGATGATGTGCAGTATCGGTCAACCACAGACCCCCCGTTACTGGATTTAATCCTCCACGAAAAGTCAAAAAGTCTGAATATTCCGACCAATTAAGGGTGAAAAATGGGGTCAATCCCTTAGCAAAACTGGGATAAAGTTGAGCCAAAAGATCGCGATTCAAAATAAATTCATGAGGAAGTGGTATCTCTTTAGGATCCACTCCAGCGTCTAGAAGTTGGTTAATGGGTAGAGAGACGTGTATTTGGTGTCCTGCCCAAGATAGAGACCCAAGTCCTAGTAACCCTGCTAAATGATGGTTCAACATGGATTCTACATCCTGGAACCAAGCCAATTCTGGGGCAGCTTTGTGATAATGAAACCAACCAGCAAAAAGCATTAACGCCGCAAATATCAATGCACCAATTGCAGTGCAGTAAAGTTGTAATTCACTGGTTATTCCAGATGCTCGCCAAATCTGGAAGAAACCAGAGGTTATTTGTATCCCTCGAAAACCTCCACCTACATCCCCATTCAATATTTCTTGGCCTACTATTGGCCAAACTACTTGGGCACTGGGTTTGATGTGAGTGGGATCAGCCAGCCATGCTTCATAATTGGAGAAACGAGCGCCGTGAAAATACATCCCACTTAGCCAAATAAAGATGATGGCTAGTTGACCAAAATGAGCGCTAAAGACTTTACGAGAAATCTCTTCCAAATCCTTAGTATGACTATCAAAATCGTGAGCATCAGCATGTAAGTTCCAGATCCAAGTGGTAGTATCAGGGCCTTTAGCTAGCGTCTTTGAGAAATGACCAGGTTTGGCCCATTTTTCAAAAGAGGTTTTTACAGGATCTCTCTCCACTACGATCTTTACTTCTGGTTTCGGTGAACGAATGATCATTTAATTCTCCCCTTTTCGGATGGGACATAAATAAGAAGAACCCTGCCAATAGCAATTAGTGAACTTCCGCGAGATATATCTCAACTCGTTTCTCCCCTTATTTTCTAGTTTATGACTGGAGCGACTATGATACGGGAGTCGATCTGAGGCAGGTGTTCAGTTTTATTATGACATATCTTCGAGGTGCTCAATGGACCGTGGGCTGTTACCATACAGAAAAAGGCTTTTTAGTGTAATGGAAAAAGCAACGGTGATTATTACACCGTTTCTAGATGGATAAATATATATATATCTGTCTGTATATATGGATATATATATTTATCCATCTATTGATACTCCTCCATATGTCCCATATCAAAGCCATCCATTATAAATCGTTATTCATGGATCATTAATGAAAGACGTCTCCGGATGGATTTTACCCCTATTAAGAATATCCATCAACAATCCAGAATCAAAAAAGGTATTATTTTTTTTATATTATAAATCAATTTCTATAAGATGTCGATAGAATCTCATTTTTGGTACTATTCTGGAAGAATCCCATTGATTTCGAGTCAGATATTAAATAATGAAAACGATTTCCCAATAATAGAAATTCTCATTCTCCAAAGCGTCCTGTAATCTTTAACCAATTTTGTGCTTCGATGTAATTGCCCGGAGCAAGTGCTATAGCTTGTTCCCAATACTCAGCAGCTTGATCGAACCAAGCCTCCGCAGTTTCAGGATCTCCCTGTCGAATGGCCTGTTCTCCTCGGTCGGGATAGGTCAACTTGGAAAAGTTTTCTTCCCTCAGAACCGTACTTGAGAGTTTCCTACCTCATACGGCTCAATCCACTATTCTTTAGTCCTCTACCAAAATTTCCAAAATATTATTGAATTGGAGATGATTCATTGGGAGTTCATATTAACCAAAGGACCAAAAAAAGTCAATGACATGAGTTTCTGATTTCACTTCCAATCAATTCAATGATCAGGTTCTATCTTTTCTCCTACCCTCAAAAAGATGAAGTATAGAAAGAGATATACTTCAGATTGATTGTCCAAATCAAAGTCTTTTTGCAAGGTAACTATCTCAGTTCCGTATAGAATTTTTGGAGAGTACTCTCTGAGTACTTCACATCTTTAGGATCTGATGCTACACCGCTGCTCAATAGCTTAGTAGATCAACTCTATTACATAAGTTGATTCCTGATTCTTGTCAATGAGCAGATTTGATCGTATCAGCCCGAACCTTCTTTCAATAATTGATCTTTATGGTGCTTCCATCATCAATTGAATTTTTTATCCATGGAATATTTAGGCTCTATCTATTCATATTCGGGCTCCTATGAGAGATGCTTTTTTTTTCGCTACAGCTGATAAAAACCGTTACTTGGGACGGTGCATATGTAGGAAGCCTTTTATTTTGTCCTTACTCGTACTAGTTATTAACTAAGTTATTCTATGGTACAGATAGCCGCACGTAATGACAGATCAAGGCCGTATTATTAAGAGCTTGTGGTAAGGATGGGTTCCGTTCTAATGCTTGGAAATAATATTCCAAAGCCTTCGTATGTTCTCCATTACTTGTATGCACAAGACCTATATTATATAGTATATAACTTCGATCATAAGGATCAGTTTCCAGTCGCATAGCTTCATAATAATTTTGTAAAGCTTCCGCATATTCCCCTTCCGATTGAGCTGACATCCGTTACGGTCGTTCATTCCATTGAAATGATCTCCGCTTCAAAACCGTACATGAGATTCCCACCTCATACGGCTCCTCCTTTCTTTACAGTAGGTAATATGGGGAGTAATCCGTGGAATTGAAAAAAAAAAAAAGATTCTGACCCAATATTATGAATTAACAGGGGCTAGTGTATTTCCAATAAATATCTAACCATCCTTCTTGCAAAGATTCTTTTCCAAATACCAAGGATCTTAGTACTAGGAATGGAACCTCTAACAATTTCTTTGTTCTTAACGCCCTGTATTCTCCGGGGATTAATCACTTCAACAATCTCCGATGGTTCCATTATAAGGGTATCCAAAGTACAAACGAGATGGATGTTTGTTGTCCCAACCATTCTCACTACCCTTCAGAAAAGGGTAATGCATATGGGCTATAACGAAGCTTTTGTGTTGTCGATTTCCATACGTAGTGCTTTCTCCCCTCATGTGCGCCTATCAAATAGGTTCAACTATACAAGCAAGGCCTATTGCATAGGTGTAACCTTTCGCTCGGTACTAAAATCCTCAGGAGATGAGAGCATCTAAAGGTGCATTGACCGGGGATACACGACAGAAGGAATTGTTCTATCTCCAGAACTCACCTTCACTGAGCGTAAGTTTTATTTTACTCAATTTTTATTCCCGAATACCTTTTCTTTCCCAAAAAAAGAAGAACGGAAAACATATCAAATCACACCATCTCTGTAATAGGTAAATGCTTCTTTCTCCCCCGGAGCCATCGGGATTATTCGCAATAAGATATCTGCTATAATTGTGAAGGTCTTATCAATAAAATTGTCATTTCTCTGAGATCTAGGCATAGTCAATTACAGATTTGATAATTTCCTTCATTCCCTTACGCAAATGATTCCATGAACGAAATTTTTTTCTGGTGCACAATACCATAAAATGGATTTCCTTACAATCGTAAATATGTTCTCATTCTATCTATTCCAATCCAATTTCTTCTTTAAAATGGGAATAGATAGGGAATATTTTGAATAATTGTTCATTAGTAATATGAATAATAACGGAAAAAGATTCGTATTGAAAGAAGACTAGATTGGGTAAACTCGGGAAGTCCGGTTCGATTATGATCCGAACAAAGAAAGAGTTAAACGATCGAGCATTGCATAATGAGAATGCAATGCCCACCCAGCAATTGTGTGCTTTATCCATATAGATAAAGGAATATCGGGAAAATATAGTCATCATGACACAGGATCATTGCCAAAGAATTAGTTATTATACAATTGATAAGATGATCACTACAGATCCATATATGATCATAATATGGAATGGATCAGTTAATCTGTCTTAAATTATTGATTAGGCGATCCGAATACGTCGGATTAACAGGGATGATTGAGGATTTCCTAAAATAGGAGGAAGTTGGAGAAAATATCCTTTCGTCTTTCCGGGGGGGGGATGAAATAATTACCTTATTTATTATCTATTTATTTCCGAAAGATTGAACTGTTCGTACCCGAACAAAAAGAATTTGTAAGGAAGTTGCTATTCACTAATTTTGTTAATTAGAACCAAGAAATCTAATAGGAAAGATGGCCGAGCGGTTCAAGGCGTAGCATTGGAACTGCTATGTAGGCTTCCGCTTACCGAGGGTTCGAATCCCTCTCTTTCCGTATCTTCGCCCTACTATTTTCTTCTCATCCATTGTTTTTCCAATCTATTGAATCCCAATAGGACGATTTCCTAATTACAGGATCAATCTACCTCTATTTGTAATAGAGAAAATAGAACGAACATTGGTTCGTGGTATGGGAAGAGTAAAGACTATTTTAAGAAGCAATAAAAGTATCGTAGATAACAAGTAACGTACGGAAGGATTATAAAATGTCTCCTTCGGGGAGGGGAAAAATAAGGGAGAAGAACAGAATTTCCAGATGCCCAGCAACCAACCCCTCCCTTTCATTTCATTCTCGATTCAAGCTTGACGGGAATAATACTCTACAACCAACAATTCATTAATCTTCAAACTGATCCATTTACTATCTATTATTTGATTGATGAATCCTTTATATTGTAAGGGATGAAAAGTCAAATGATTTGGCAATTTATCCCTCTGGAACAGGTCTATATTCTTCTTAATGATAGCTCTCAATCTTGGTTGATCTCTTATAGTAATCACATCTTGAGGTTTGCAAGGGTAACTTGGTATATCTACCATATGGTCATTGACCCGGATATGTCCATGATTCACTAATTGTCTAGCACCAGGAATGGTGGGAGCCATTCCCAATCGAAAAAGAATATTATCCAAACGCATTTCAAGTAATTGCAATAGGACCTGGCCCGTTGAGCCTTTGGCTCTTCTAGAAACACGAACATATTTCAGCAATTGTCGCTCCGTTAGTCCGTAATGAAAACGCAATTTCTGTTTTTCTTCTAGCCGGATGCGATATTGAGATATTTTCCTGGAAGAAGACCGATTCATATTCATAGAATCCTTTCTGTTTTTGGGTCTTTTACTAGTGAGCCCTGGTAAAGTTTTCAGACGACGTATTATTTTTAAACGAGGTCCCCGATAACGGGACATAGAAACTCCTTTTTCAATTAACAGATAGTGCTAGAAAAAAAAAAAGAATAGTATAACTCGTATGAGTACTACTGGAATTCTTTTATAATTCTTTTATATGGAAAACAAAGATCTTTCTCCAATTTGTTATAGATCCTAATAGCTCCAATCATTTCATTCATCCCGTTCCTAGTTGGGAATAAGTGATCATGGCATGACGGACCCGACGAACAATCGTAAGAGTATTCTCCACTCCATCTTGATCCTAACAAAACTTTGTGGATTATGGAAATGAGAGGAACGGAAAAGAGCCAGCTATCGGGATCGAACCGATGACCATCGCATTACAAGTGCGATGCTCTAACCTCTGAGCTAAGCAGGCTCGATGGAATATAACTCCTCATTTCATTGGTGTGAGATCCATAGATTCCTTTGGAATCCTAACGATTATAGCGCGAATCGGATTCAATGACGCAATCCAGATTACGATTACAAAGGAACATTGTTTGAATGTAGATTCTTTCAAGGGAAAGAAAGGGTCAATTGATATCGATCGTTTTACTCACTCTTCCAAATCGACTAGGGGAGGATAATAACATTGCATTTCAAATGGAGAAATAATATAATGATTCCCAGTCATATTCGATTGGGATAGAGATAGAGATGGCGAGATAAGGGGAGTAGGGGAGGATATTTCTACCACCCAATATTGAGCAAATATCCAATGAATAATGCTGATGGATATTACATAATAGGATTAGAACAAGGTATGATCTTGTTCTTCGAGAAGGGGATATGGCGGAATTGGTAGACGCTACGGACTTGATCGAATTGAGCCTTGGTATGGAAACCTACCAAGTGATAGCTTCCAAATCCAGGGAACCCTGGGATATTTTGAATGGGTAATCCTGAGCCAAATCCGGTTCATGAAGACAATGTTTCTTCTCCTAAGATAGGAAGGGGATAGGTGCAGAGACTCAATGGAAGCTATTCTAACGAATGAATCTCATTTGGTCCAATACTGTAGTTATAGAACGCTCTATTTACACCTCAAAAGTGGAGAGATATTTTATATAACATCAGACAAAACTGGACTGGCGATCAGAACTTGAATCGTTCCAAGCATTTTATTCATAAGATAGATGCCAGATTCGAGTTGAAGTACTGATTTGACATTAAGTAATCCAATTATGAACTTATCTACTCTAGATGGAAAATTGAATCAGTTTTTGGAATAAATGGTTGGACGAGGATAAAGATAGAGTCCAATTCTACATGTCAATGTCAACAACAATGCAAATTGCAGTAGGAGGAAAATCCGTTGGCTTTATAGACCGTGAGGGTTCAAGTCCCTCTATCCCCACCCAAGTTCGTTCCCGAACGGACTGATCTATTTTCTCCAATTCCATTGGTTCAAATCCATTCTAATTTCTCGATTCTTTTACCTCGCTATTTTTTTCATGAAGAGAAGAAATTAGAACATGAATCTTTTCATCCATCTTATGGCAAGTTGAGTTGATCCGTTAATCAGTTGATCATATGATCAATTCATTTTGTGATATATGATCTACATAGATTAGATCATTTGAAATTATTCAATTGCAGTCCATTTTTTCTCATATTAGTGACTTCCAGATCGAAAATAATAAAGATCATTGTAAAAACTGGGAAAAATACTTTTTCCTTATTTTTAGTTGACATAAGTTCAAAACCTGTACCAGGATGATCCACAGGGAAGAGCCGGGATAGCTCAGTTGGTAGAGCAGAGGACTGAAAATCCTCGTGCCACCAGTTCAAATCTGGTTCCTGGCAAGATGTCAATATCCATGTCTCCATATCCATCCATCTATTCTATCTAGACATATCCGTATGTATATGTACATACGGAGACACCCCGATCAAAATAGATAGATGAATCAATCTGTTCTCCCCCTCTTCTTTGCTCATATTGTCCCTCCCTGTCCGTTCCAATTGAATCCCGATACTCTGTACATATAAAAAAGTAGGATCGAGAACTCAGAGGACAAGATTTGACGGTGGGACTAAGAATTCGGCTCCGATACTAGTCGGAATCTATTCATCCTATTCCATCCGAATCAAAATGGGATATATTATCCCAACGATAGATCTATAATTCCAGAGTTGAAGTAGATCCAAATGTTGCAAAGGGTATCTCGAAAGTAGATTCGAATTGAGGTTCAGAAGATTGATGTAATAACTTTTGATCATAGTTTCTAGTATGAATACTGGATCCAATATGATGATCCCTATGATTTATAGGGAAATATTTTCTTCTTTCCTTGTTGGAGTTCGGGCCTCATATATCCATCGAACTAACTTTTCTTTCACGAAGTTTCGTTATAGCATCTATAATAACCTCTGGTTCAGGTGGGCAATCTGGCGAATAGACATCCACAGGAATTAACTTATCTACTTCGTGAACGGTACTATAAGAATCTGTACCAAACATTTCTATGTGATAGTACATGCTCCCAGGGCAACTACAGATTTTGGTTCCGGCATTTGTTCGTATAATCAATCTCACTACAGAAGGAGCCTTTTTCATGGTCACAGTCCCCGCTGTTATAATGAGGTCAGCTCGTCCAGGACCAATGGGGTAGTTGAAATACCTGGATTCAAAATTGTTTGATCAAGTAAAGGTAACTCCATAGGATTCATCATTGGCTTTATGCCATTTTGTACTCCCCTCCCCCACTCGGAAACTAAGGAACATTCCAATGTTCCTTTTCGCCACGTATGCACTGAACCAAAGATGAAAATAAGCACGAGAATTTAAGCTCCTATAAATGCAGATATACCCTGTATACTAGAATAATAGCCCATAGAGAAAGGGAGACTGTTCCAACATCAGGAACAACAAGAACTGGAGCGAACATATAATGATCTTAGATCGGATCCAAGTATCTCCCCATTGGTTCGATACTTGATTCGTAACTAGTAGTCCGGTTCTTGAGGGAGCCAAACCTCTGGAAATCAAGGATGCAAGAATAGGTAGGAATGATACTAGATATTAATGAAAATATCCAGCCGTATTATATTCGGGAAATAGGAACATGAATATACTCCTTTGAAATAGATAAAATTCTTCTATTTTTCCGTCAACTTCTTCATCATTCTCCCACCCACCATGAGTGGAAGACCAAAGGACCGAACAATCAATACAATCAATTCTAATTGATTCACATATTATTGTTTGTTTCGTCCATGGCTTATTATCAAAATGAAATGTTATTTGAATGTCTATTGATAATATTTGACATGAATCAAGTATGAGAGAAAGAATGTAAATGGGTCCCGATCCCGAACTAACCCATTTTAGATCTGAGTCTATACTCATATTATAGAATGAATATGTTGATGATCTTTATCCAGCATCCATGGCTGAATGGTTAAAGCGCCCAACTCATAATTGGCGAACTCGCGGGTTCAATTCCTGCTGGATGCAGGGGAACTGCACATATCCATTATTGATGGAATGGGGGAAGAAGTATGAAGAATAACAACAAACAATTGAAGCATACCAAGCCTTTCATTTTATTGAAAGGCTTGGTATGCTTCAATTAAGCAATACACGATAACAATCCATCAGAGTATTATCCGCCTATTGAAATAGATTCAACAGCGGCTAGATCCAGAGGAAAGTTGTGAGCATTACGTTCGTGCATAACTTCCATACCTAATATATAATATATCTGTATCATTAAATTGGTATATGATCCGATATAATAATAGCTACAGGCTTTACGAGAAAAGGAATAAAAAATAGAAAAAAAAAAAAGAAAGGAGGGATAAAAATTTATGGATGAAGTGAAATATCCAGTACTTACGGAAAAAAGTATTCGTCTATTGGAAAGGAACCAATATACTTTTAACGTCGATTCGCAATCGAACAAAACAAAGATTAAAAATTGGATTGAACATTTCTTCGATGTTAAAGTAATAGCTATGAACAGCTATCGCCTCCCTGAAAAAGGAGGAAAGAGAGGGTCAATGATAGTACATCCAATACGTTGTAAACGTATGATTATTACACTTAGAACCGGCGATTCTATTCCACTCTTTTCAGAACAATAAGATTTCAAAATTGAAACTAAATGGCCATCCGTTCATATAGAATTTTAACTCCGGATACACACAATAGATCTGTATCAGGTTTCGATGGAAGAGTGCAGTTGGACCCGCAGAAGAAATTGACCTCTGGACAACATCATTGTGGGAAAGGTCGTAATGGAAGAGGAATTATTACCGCAAGACACAGGGGAGGGGGTCACAAGCGTCTGTATCGTCAAATTGATTTTCGACGGGATAAGGAACACATATCAGGAGAAATTGTAACCATAGAATACGACCCTAATAGAAGTGCATACATTTGCAAGGTGCATTACAAGAATGGCGATAAGATGTATATTCTGCATCCCAGAGGGGTCATGATTGGAGATACTATTCTTTCTGGTCCAAAAGCTCCTATATCAATAGGAAATGTCCTACCTCTGAGTGCGGTTTGAATTATTAATTTACGTGATCGGAAGCAACCGATTGGGTTTACAGCGAAACCCATAAATCTATCACTGATCCAACTAGGACACTTTTACGGGACGAACCCCAAAGGGAAACTGAGGATAAATGACAGCAGGTGATTGGATCCAAAAATTGTTCATATCGGATCATTGGTTCCGAAGATATGATAATATGGAGAGGACCAGATTGTTTGTCCGAAGCATGAACAAAATGGGATAGAGGCACCCTCGAAAAAGACAGGTTACTCACATTTGATCTGATGGTCAGAGGCGGATTCGGAGCTGGACAGTGGTAGTAATTCCCAAAAGAAAAAAAAGATGGGGAGAGGAAAAAAGTAAAAAGAGAGAGAAGAGAAAAAGATGTTTAATATGCCTCCTACGTTATCCATAAAATACAAAAGTATTAGCGTAATTTGATAAAGTCATTCATTCTGAATGCTACATAAAGAATATAAGCCAGATGATGGAATAGAGAGACCTAGGATGTAGAGAATCGGGACATAGAGAATACAATAGATGTTCCTTCTCATCTCGATTCTATTTATTTAATATATGTGAATATCATATACATCCAGAAAGCTGTATGCCCTGAGAGAGGCTTGTACAGTTTGGGAAGGGATTTTTATTCATCGGAATAAGAGTCTACTTCAACCAATATGCCCTTAGGCACGGCTATACATAACATAGAAATAACACTTGGAAAGGGTGGACAATTAGCTAGAGCGGCAGGTGCTGTAGCAGAACTGATCGCAAAAGAAGATCGATCGGCCACATTAAGATTACCGTCTGGAGAAGTTCGTTTAATATCTGAGAACTGCTCAGCCACAATTGGACAAGTGGGTAATATCACTGCGAACAATAGAAGTTTCGGTAAAGCCGGAGCTAAGCGTTGGTTGGGTAAGCGTTCTGAGGTAAGAGGAGTAGCTATGAACCCTGTAGACCATCCTCATGGAGGTGGGGAAGGAAGAACCCCAATTGGCAGGAAAAAACCTGTGACCCCCTGGGGCTATAGTGCACTTGGAAAGAAAAGTCGGAAGAGGAATAGATACAGTGATGCTTCAATCCTTCGTCGACGTGAGTAAGAATGGTTGAATATCCATAAAAAAAAAAAAAAGGAAAGAAAGGTAATTGATCATGGCGCGTTCACTGAAAAAAAATCCTTTTGTGGCTAATCATTTATTGAGGAAAATTAAAAATCTAAACATAAAAAAAGAAAAGAAGATAATAGTTACTTGGTCCCGGGCATCTGTCATTGTACCCGCAATGATCGGTCATACAATTGCTGTTCATAATGGGAGGGAACATTTACCCATTTATGTAACAGATCGTATGGTAGACCACAAATTGGGGGAATTTGCACCTACTCTACTTTTTCAGGGACATGCAAGAAACGATAAGAAATCTCGTCGTTAATTGAGAGAGACTTGTCATTCATTGGGGAGGATGGAGTCAATGGGAAATAATAGTCCAGGTCCAGAGATACGAGCTTTGGCGAGAAATATACGTATGTCCGCTCATAAAGCGCGTAGAGTAATTAATCAAATTCGTGGTCGTTCATATGGACAAGCACTTATGATATTGGAACTGATGCCTTATGGGGCCTGTTATCCCATATCACAATTAATTCATTCTGCGGCGGCAAATGCAAATCACAATATGGGTTTGAACAAAGCCAATTTACTCGTTGGTAGAGTCGAAGTGAATGAGGGTGCTGTTTTGAAAAGGATTCAACCTAGAGCTCAGGGACGCGGTTATCCAATACAAAAACCCACTTGTCATATAACTATTGTATCGGAGGAAATATCCAGATCGAATGATCCGATTATGTCAATAGAATCCCGAAAAAAAGGATATGTATGGCGCAGAAAATAAATCCACTTGGTTTTAGACTTGGTGTAACCCAAAATGATCGTTCCCATTGGTTCGCACAACAAAGGAATTATTCCAAAGATCTCCGAGAAGATCAAAAAATACGTACTTGCATTGAAAACTATGTACGAACACATATAAAGAGCTCCTCGAATTATGGAGGAATTGCACGTGTAGAGATTCGCAGAAAGATCGACTTGATTCAGGTCAAAATCTATATTGGATTTCCCAACTTGTTGTTAATAGAAGGTAGGGGTCAAGGAATTGAAAAATTAAGAAACGATGTACTAAATATGCTCGATTCTGTGGACCGAAAACTTCACATTGCTATAGAAAAAGTTGCGAAACCCTATAGAAAACCTAATATTCTTGCGGAGTATATTGCCCTACAGCTAGAGAAGAGAGTTCCATTCAGAAAAACAATGAAGAAAGCTATTGAACTGGCTGAACGGGAAGAGGTAGAAGGTATTCAGATCCAAATTGCAGGACGTCTCGACGGAAAGGAAATTGCCCGGGTCGAATGGGACAGGGGAGGTAGGGTTCCCCTACAGACAATTCGGGCTAGGATTGATTATTGTTATTATCCGGTTCAAACCATCTATGGAGTTTTAGGGATCAAAATTTGGATTTTGGAAGAGTAGGAATAATTGGTCTTTTTTTTTCCTCCAATCTGCCCGATCATGGATCATCAATTCTATCAGATCGAATAGAAATTAGATTTACCATTTTGGAACCATGCTATGCTTAGTGTGCGACTCGTTGGAATCGAGCTTTTCATTCTTTTCCGGAGTTATGGAGAACTCGAAATAAGAACGTATTGGTCTCTATAAAAAAACTAGAGACTAACTCATTGCTTCATATTGGCAAGATCCAATAACTATGGGTAGATACTATCACCTCGTAAATACTTTCTTCCGCGAGAGAAAAATGATATTTTGATCTCTCGTGAAGCGAGAAAGGTGTTTGGTAATGCGGAAAAAGAAGAAAAAGGAGAAATCTTCTCCCAATATTGTATGGTTCATTAACTACCCTCCGAAAAGCAGTGTGATAAAGCATAAGAATCATCCTGATTCATTCAAGCAAGATTGAAGGAATTCAGTTTATGAAGGAGAAAGAGCTTCGGGTCGATGGAAACTAAGGAAATTGATTCCGTAACAGATGAAAATAAAGCTCCATTGCGGAGGGAAGACCTGGGCATTTAGATAGAAGCTATGGAACGATGGAACCTATGACTGCATAAGATCATATAGGAATCTTAATCATTCATTGGATAGGATGGCGAAATAAACCAAAAATCAATTAAGCTCATTGGAGTCTATAGGCCCCATGGAGCAAATATTGGAAGAGTCAATATTCGCCTGTGAAATTCTTTCTTTATTAAGGCATTGGATGGAAATATAAGAGTTATTCGTCCTGTAAATTAGATTCTATATACAATATGTGTAATGCGTAGATATAGACTCATTTATATATAACTAATAACTATTGATTGTCCAATTTGACATAGATTATTCACGAGGAGCCGGATGAGAAGAAACTTTCATGTCCGGTTCTGAATTAGAGATGGGATCAAAATACTATTAACCATCGACTATAACCCAAAAAGAACAAAATTTCGTAAACAACATAGGGGAAGAATGAAAGGAGTATCTTACCGTGGCAATCGCATTTGTTTCGGTAGATTCGCTCTTCAAGCACTTGAACCCGCTTGGATCACATCTGGGCAGATAGAAGCCGGACGAAGAACGATTACTCGTTATGCCCGTCGTGGTGGAAAAATATGGGTACGTATATTTCCCGACAAACCTATTACAATGAGACCTGCAGAAACACGTATGGGTTCCGGGAAAGGATCTCCCGAATATTGGGTATCTGTCATCAAACCAGGTCGAATACTTTATGAAATGGGCGGAGTATCCGAAACCGTCGCTAGAGCAGCTGCTAGAATAGCTGCATACAAAATGCCTATACGTACCCAATTTGTTACTACTTAACCCATACAGAATCAAAGATTTCTTTCTGGTGGAAGAAGATTACTAGTTCGTAAGAACTCTTCCTTTTTTTTTTCATGTTATCTGCCGAGATAACAAATCTTTTGGAGGAAAAATGATTCAGTCTCAAACTTATTTGAATATAGCGGATAACAGTGGAGCCCGAAAAATAATGTGTATTCGAGTTCTAGGAGCAAGTAATCGTAAATGCGCTCATATAGGTGATGTTATCATTGCTATAATTAAAGAAGCAGTACCTAACATGCCCCTGGAAAAATCGGAAGTAGTTAGAGCCGTAGTTATACGCACCTGTAAAGAATTTGAACGTGACAATGGAATGATGATACGATCTGATGACAATGCAGCCGTTGTCATTGATCAGGAAGGAAATCCAAAAGGAACTCGAGTTTTTGGTCCGGTTGCTCAGGAATTGAGACAATTGAATTTCACTAAAATAGTTTCATTGGCTCCTGAAGTCTTATAAGTACTGATAGATCTTGTAGGAATCTTTGACTTAAAGTTCATCAAATGATACATGACATGGATCAATTCATTGCACCTCAGGCATATTCCTCAAAGAAGATCGAACATGCCTTTTATATCGAGACCAGGAATTCCTAAGAATTCGTTCGTCATGGGTAACGATACTATTGCCAATCTAATTACTTCTATAAGAAACGCTGACATGGTAGAAAAAGGAACGGTTCGAGTAACAGCTACTAATATTACCAAGAACATTGGAAGGATCCTTTTACGAGAAGGTTTTATAGAAGATGTTAGGGAGCATCAGGAAGGCCAAAAATCTTTTTTGATATCTTCTTCAAAATATCGGAGAAGGAAGAAAAGGACATATATGACCACGTCAAAGCGTACCAGCAAACCTGGTTTGAGAATTTATTCTAATTATCGAGAAATTCCAAAAGTTCTAGGTGGAATGGGGATCGTAATTCTTTCTACTTCCCAAGGAATTTTGACGGATCGAGAAGCTCGACAGAAAAAAATTGGAGGAGAAATTTTATGTTATGTATGGTAATTGATCCAAATGTTGTCCAAAAATATTGATTCTGTAAGATATCCCCATAGTATGAAAAGTCGGAGCAAGTCGAGACACCATTCATCTTCATCCAAGCACGTTAGTCAAGTTTTTGAATTAAAAGAGGAGGAGATTCGATGAAGAAACAGAATCTGATCCATGCGGAAGGTTTGGTTACTGAATCACTCCCCAACGGTATGTTTCGAGTTCTGACAGATAATGGATGTCAGATTTTGACTCATATTTCGGGTAGGATTCGACGTAATTCCGTACGAATACTACCAGGAGATAGGGTCAAGGTCGAATTAAGTGCTTATGATTTAACCAAAGGACGTATAATATATAGACTTAGCAACAAATCTTAAAACGATTGAATCACCTTTTGAACATCTGATAGGGATCGAGAATCATAGATGAAACAGACTCTCTGTCTCAGGAAACAAAATGTAATATGAGCAAATTGGAGGGTCACAAACATGAAAATTCGTGCTTCTATTCGTAGAATTTGTGGAAAATGTCGACCAATTCGTAGACGGAAACGAGTTATGATAATTTGTTCTAATCCGAGACATAAGCAAAAACAGGGGTAATCCTCTTCTATATAAATGAATGCATCTAGTGGTAAAACTGAACTCATAATTATTAATATGTCAAAAACTATAAAAAGAATTGGTTCACGTAGGAATGAACATCGAGTACTCAAAGGAGTTATTTACGTTCAAGCAAGTTTTAACAATACCATTGTGACTGCTACAGATGTACGGGGACAAGTTATTTCTTGGTCTTCTGCTGGTGCCTGTGGATTCAAAGGTACAAGGAGAGGTACACCATTTGCTGCCCAGACTGCAGCAGAAAATGTTATTCGCACATTAATGGATCGGGGTATAGGACGAGTAGAAGTTATGATAAGTGGCCCTGGTCGAGGGAGAGATACAGCATTACGAACCATTCGTAGAAGTGGCATACTATTAAGTTTTGTACGTGACGTAACCCCTATGCCACATAATGGATGTAGACCTCCCAAAAAGAGACGTGTTTAAGAATTGAATGAATTTCAAGAGAAAGAAATGATTTAATGATCTGATCAAATATTCTTGGTATGATTCGAGATGAAATCTCAGTCTCTATTCAGACACTACGATGGAAATGCATCGAATCCAGAGCATACAGTAAGCGTCTTCATTATGGCCGTTTTGCCCTATCCCCGCTCCGCAAAGGTCGAGCCGATACAATAGGCATCGCAATGCGAAGAGCTTTACTTGGAGAAGTAGAAGGAACATGTATCACACGTGTGAAATTAGAGAACATAAAACATGAATATTCTGCGATAATAGGTATTGAAGAATCAGTACATGACATTTTGATGAATCTAAAAGAAATTGTACTTAGAAGTGACTCGTACGGAATCCGAGAAGCTTCTATTTATATTGTTGGACCCAGAAATGTAACTGCTCAAGATATCATATTACCACCTTCTGTGAAAATAATTGATACTACACAACATATAGCTAGACTTACTAAATCAATTACTTCTGATATCAGATTACAAATTGAAAAAAATCGCGGATATATTATACATAGTTCAAATAATTATCAGGACGGAATTTTCCCTATAGATGCTGTTTTTATGCCTGTTCGCGATGCGAATTATAGTATTCATTCCTATGGGAGCGGAAATGAAATACAAGAAGTCCTTTTCCTGGAAATATGGACGAATGGGGGGTTAACTCCTAGGGAGGCACTTTACGAAGCTTCTCGAAATTTGATCGACTTATTTATTCCCTTCCTGCATGGAGAGGAACAGAACATCGATGGAATGAACAATAAAAAAGGGTCTAATATGCTTCCCTTCCCCCTTTCGCACGTATTGACTGATACGGGGGAAACGAAAGAAAAAATTGCATTTCAACATATTTTCATTGACCAATTAGAGTTACCCCCCAAAACCTATAACTCCCTCAGAAGAGCCAATATCCATACATTATTGGACCTCTTAAATTACAGTCGAGAAGATCTAATGAGAATTGAACACCTCGAGAAGGAATCTGTCGAACAGGTATTGGAAGTTCTACGAAAACGTTTTGCAATTGATCCACCCAGGAATTAGTTTCGGGTTCATAAAATGGTGGGTTTCATTTAATCTCTTCATTCATTTCCTTTCCCCAAGTTCTTTTGGAGAGTCATGAGAATTATTTCGAATCTTTTACATATCTCTTCTCTTTTCGTGGAATATTCGAAAGAAATCTCTGACAAGATGGGTATATCTAGGGAGATATAATTTGTCTTAAAGCAACTACTCCCTAGATATATGAAAAAAAAATTTGAAAGATTTTTATATTTGACAGTTGGATCAAATTGGATTGGAAAAGACCTAAAGTTAAAGATTCATCAATAGGCAATGCTGCCCCAATACCTAACCAAAGAGCTACTGCAGTACCGATCAAGGATACTGTTGTAGCTACTGGACGACGAAATGGATTCTGAAATTGATTCACATTCTCTAGAAAAGGCACCGTCAATGATCCCGCGGGTACTGAGGCCATTAAAAGGACACCTAATAATTTGTTAGGTACTGTACGAAGTATTTGGAATACAGGGAAAAGATACCATTCGGGCAATATCTCCAAAGGAGTTGCAAATGGATTTGCTGGTTCACCAATCATTGATGGTTCTAGAACCGCTAAACCTATTGTACATGCAATAGTACCTAAAATTACTACTGGAAAAATATATGAAAGATCATTGGGCCAAGCGGGCTCTCCATAATAATTATGTCCCATACCTTTAGCTAATTTAGCCCTTAATACAGGATCATTTAGGTCAGGTTTCTTTGTTATTGGGATAAGTAGATCTTTATGGATCTATCCCCCGAAAGAACCGGACATGCCAATTTTTATCATCCGGCTCGAACAATAACTGGAGGAAGTATATATCACTTCTTTTTCCCGTGATGGAAGACGAATTGGAAGAATAGGAACTAATAATGTCTATGATCATCCATCATTGGTCATTTTATTCTTCCAGTTAAATGCTCATTACCCAAGTAAGCTCACAAATTCGATCATGATCGATCATGATCGATATGCCTTTTGGACCATCTTAGTCCTTGTAATTTGTGTTTATCACCACGAATAGACCTCAAAAGTTTTTTAGCATACAAGGTATTGACTTGTTATTGATCCGGCCTCTCTCCTTCCTTAGATCCCTTCTTTCACTCCAATAGTTTTCCCATCGAAATGGATGCAAGGGAAATGGATGCATTTTCACACTATGAATAAGTAAAGTCATATGGTCCAATTATTGAATATATGAAAATATTGGACCATTGTCCGGATCTCGCGGAGCCCTTCCTGATTCGGATTCGATCATAGAAAGAATTCTCTTGGAACGTAACAAACTGACCAATGCCTTTCCACCCAGGTGCTAAACTTCCTATTTCTGATAAGGAAATTGGGACAGAGACACATTTGATAAGAAATCTTTATGTGGTAGATCGGATAAAGTATCTGCATGGCCTAATCAATAGTTCAAGTCACACACTCCCATAATCCATCTTCTCCGTCTGAGAATCTACTCCAATTATTTGTTTGTATTGGATGAATAATACTCCAAAATCGAAAGGAGAAATCCGAGGACCATATTTTCTATTTTCTATGGATATTTCCATTTTTGAATAAGAAATATTCCTGGCGATGATATATTACCGTCGTTACTCGGAACAAGAAGTTATGAATAGTTATTTTCAATCTATCTTTCCTCTCTATAAAGGACCTGAAATACCCTGCTTACGGATCATTAGAAAGTGCATTGGCATAAATACAGCAGTAAGAAGGGGTAATATGAAAGTGTGTAAACTATAAAAACGAGTCAAGGTAGATTGACCCACACTAACACTTCCACGTAATAATTCTACCAAAGGAGATCCTATTACAGGAATAGCCTCAGGCACACCAGTCACAATTTTCACTGCCCAATAACCAATTTGATCCCAGGGCAAAGAATAACCAGTTACACCGAAAGATACGGTCAAGACAGCCAAAATTACACCTGTGACCCAAGTTAATTCACGGGGTTTTTTGAATCCACCTGTGAGATAAACACGGAATACGTGCAGGATCATCATTAGAACCATCATACTTGCCGACCATCGATGGATTGATCGGATTAACCAACCAAAGTTCACTTCGGTCATTAGGTATTGAACAGAGGCAAAAGCTTCTGTAACGGTCGGACGATAGTAAAAAGTCATAGCAAAACCAGTAGCTACTTGTACTAAAAAACAGGTAAGTGTGATCCCCCCTAGACAATAAAATATATTGACATGAGGAGGAACATATTTACTGGTGATATCATCCGCAATCGCCTGAATCTCGAGACGCTCTTCGAACCGATCGTATACTTTATTGAGATAGGTAAACTGAAATTCCCCCTCTGAAAACCGTACATGAGAATTTCCCTTCATACGGCTTGAACAAGAACACGCAAATGCTTTTGAACACAAATATATAAATTGGGGAAAATATTGAGATACTTTATGGTTCGTTGCCTGACCGGCTGGAGAAATGAAGATGATTCGAAACAATCCAGCATTTCTATTAGAAGACTCTATAGTGCCAAAATTTCAAATAGTGCCAAAATTTCAAGTCGGCTCATCCCCATGATAAATCACTATAGGCCCTTTGAACAATCTTTTACCCTATTCGTGTGATATCAGTTCCCTAGAAAAGAACTAATATAGACGATTTATAGGAATTATCTTGTCGAGATCTCAATAGATGAATCAATCCAAACCTCAGATTTCAATTATACCCCGATGATTTTCTCAAAAGGTTCTCTGGGTAATAACCTTTTCATTTTTGCCCATTCGACGAAATATGCTAACTAAGAGAAATAAGATACTATATCATTCTTTGGTCATAATCAGCATAATTATGAGAGGGGATAGATCCTTCGATTTATTATAGGAAATACCTCTTTCAAATTCTTTATTGGAAGTCTGGTGACGAGGAAATGATAGGTACAAACCATAGTTCAGGTCTTCCTGGAACATATCTATGATAGACCTCGTGCTCTAGAGATTCAATATTCTAGAAATGAAATATCCAACGAGGTAGGACCATCTTTATGAAGATAACAGATCGGTCTTCTGTACTATAAATATGGATCTATTTCAACAAGTCGCACACCCATATTCCAAAAATCCTTAGAGAAAAGTAATTACACGATCAAACTAGTGGAACAAGATAAGCTAAAAACTAAAAGCCACTATTTGGTCTGGGTTTGAATCCCTCAGTTCTTTTTTTTTTTTTCTTCAAGAGCTCACCAGGCTAATTTTGGAGTTCCTCTAGTCCCAACTAACCGGAATCCCATCCAATAAAACGGAAGAATTATAAATCTCCAAGATAATAGATAGGAATACTGCAAATAGAGCCATTGTAAAACCCATAAGAGCAGTAGTTCCCCATCCAGGAGCTACTTTACCATATTCTGAATTAAGTGGTTTTAAGGACGTTCCTACACGGGTTTCTCTTGGCGTGATTTTGGAAGTATCATCAATGGTCTGTGTAGCCATAGAAACTATTGTATTGGTTAAGATTTGTTAACTTTGTTATTATATGGTAAACATACCATGATATTGGGATCACCTAATAATGGAAACTGCAACCTTAGTCACCATTTCCATATCTTGTTTACTTGTAAGCTTTACTGGTTATGCCCTATACACCGCCTTTGGGCAACCCTCTAAACAACTTAGGGATCCTTTTGAGGATCACGAGGACTAATTGAAAGAATGACCTTCCCCTATAGGGAAGGTCATTCTTTCTTTGATGGGAGAGAAAGAATGAAGATTTGGAGAAGCAAAATTATTTTCCCCCTTTAGTCGGAACTTTGGGTGGTTCTCGGAAGAAAATAGCGAAAAAAATTATCCCTAGGGTCGATACCAACAGGAATGTATAAACCAATGCTTCCATAGATTTGATCGTAATTTACAATTATGGAGATAGCTTTCGTACTAATATTGATTAGAGAAGAGATAGGAGCAATATCATACCACTTGTCTTTTAGTAGTTGGATCTCCCAGTTTTTGGAATGCTCCAAATTCTATTCGAGAATCCAGATCCGGGTCGATACCAGCAAAAACATCTCTGAATAAGGTCCTAGCACCATGCCAAATGTGTCCAGAAAAGAAAAGGAGAGCAAATGTAGCATGTCCGAAAGTAAACCAACCCCTTGGACTACTACGAAAAACACCATCGGATTTTAGAGTAGCACGATCTAATTCAAAAATTTCACCTAATTGAGCACGTCTAGCATATTTTTTCACTATAGCAGGATCACCAAAACTGACCCTGTCAAGTCCACCACCATAGAACTCAACAGTTACACCTACTTGTTCAACACTATACTTTGATTCTGCCCTCCTAAAAGGAACATCGGCTTTCACAATTCCTTCTTTGTCCACCAGAACTACTGGAAATGTTTCGAAAAAGGTAGGCATACGACGTACAAAAAGCTCATTTCCCTCCTTATCTTTGAAGATAGGGTGTCCTAACCAACCAACAGCTATTCCATCTCCATTGTCCATTGCACCTGCTCTGAATAACCCCCCCTTAGCTGGATTATTACCAATGTAATCATAAAAAGCGAGTTTCTCGGGAATTTTGGACCAAGCTTCTGATAGGCTCAAATTTTCGGCCAGACCGGCACGAACTCGTCGATCTATTTCTTGTTGGAAGTACCCCTGATCCCACTGGTAACGGGTGGGACCAAATAATTCGACCGGAGTAGTTGCGGAGCCATACCACATGGTCCCAGCAACAATGAAAGCTGCAAAAAACACAGCAGCAATACTGCTGGATAGGACCGTTTCAATATTCCCCATGCGTAATCCTACGTATAAACGTTGGGGAGGGCGAACACTGAGATGGAATAGACCTGCTAATATACCCAAAATACCCGCTGCTATATGATGAGAAGCTATTCCTCCCGGAACAAAAGGATCAAAACCTTCAGCTCCCCATGCTGGATCCACTGGTTGTATTTTTCCAGTTAGTCCATAAGGATCAGACACCCATATCCCAGGACCATACAAACCCGTTACATGAAATGCTCCAAATCCGAAACAAGCTACTCCTGAGAGGAATAAATGAATTCCAAATACTTTTGGCAAATCTAAACAAAGTTTTCCCGTACGTTCATCATAGAATATTTCCAGATCCCAATATACCCAATGCCAAATAGCTGCCAAAAACATCAGGCCAGAAAACATGATATGTGCCCCGGCCACACCTTCATAACTCCAAATACCGGGATTAATTACAGTTTCTCCGGTGATATTCCATCCACTCCATGAATCCTTTATTCCCAAACGAGTCATAAAGGGTATAACGAACATACCTTGTCTCCACATTGGATCAAGAACAGGATCGGATGGATCAAAAACTGCTAATTCATACAGAGTCATTGAACCGGCCCAACCAGCAACTAGAGCTGTATGCATTATATGTACAGAAATTAACCGGCCAGGATCATTCAATACGACGGTATGAACGCGATACCAAGGCAAACCCATGCAAACACCCCTTTATCGGAAAAAGTAGACACTATGTAACTTTCTCACATTGGATTGGAAGAGATCATGTTATCGAGCTAGACCCGGATCATCTCGAAAGTGAACATCTATTCACTTGGACATTGCTAATGATGGAACAGGTTTGAAACAATTTTGTTCATACATAATTGCAGGTAGAGACAAAGATATTTTATCGTTTGTATGTACCAATACACAATGTAGGGATTGGTCCCATTTATATTGATAAAAAAAAAAAAGAGGAAACGATATCTTCTCATCCTTCCATTCGTCCATGAACGATACCTTTGCAATTTATGGACCAGGTGATATATAATTTTTGATTCAAAATATCATTTTTCTACTCAAGAGCGGAGCTATTCCTGTTTATGGAACAGGAATACTATACTTGACGGCGGAAAAAAGAAAATACTGAGCATAGTTAAAATGCTCAGTCAAAATGAGAACTTTATCATTTTGTGTTATGCAATGAAAAAAAGTATAACTTCTGTTTTGACCTTTTTGGCCATTTTTATCCTTCTTCAAAGGGTCAAAATAGGAAGTCAGTCTCTAGGTTAATGGGTCTTTTCCGTTCCGTAGAAAGATTCGGGGTTATTCGTTTTCAGGATCAATAGTGTACGAACGGAGAGAGAGGGATTCGAACCCTCGGTACGGATGATCCGTACTACGGATTAGCAATCCGCCGCTTTGGTCCGCTCAGCCATCTCTCCAAGATGGAAGAGTTCATGTGTAACAAAATGAATGGTGGAGTAAAGGTGTATACCATAGTATGTACGGATTGTATTGGCAATATAATGAATATTGCAATTATTCAGTTGGATAAAGAACAATCTAGTCAATCGTATTGCTCATTTCGTTCAAAATAGTTATTTCTTTTCCTCTCTTTTTTCTGACCTGCTTGGCCTGGCCATCGGCCAGGCCAAGCAGGTCAGAAAAATCATTCATACAGTGCTTGACCTAATTTGAGAGCTAGAATACTTGCTGTAATGGATTAGTCCATTTATTCCTCTCCAGTATCAAATTTTATTATCTAGATATTGAAGGGTTCTCTATCTATCATACAGTGCTTGACCTAATTTGAGAGCTAGAATACTTGCTGTAAAGGCAAGAAAAAAAGCTATCAAAGATTAGTCCATTTATTCCTCTCCAGTATCAAATTTTATTATCTAGATATTGAAGGGTTCTCTATCTAAAGATATTAGATTATTGTAAAGATATTAGATTATTGTAAAGATATTAGTTGCTCAAGGCCATAATAGGTTCCTGATCGAACCTACACAAATGGGTAGGAGTCCGAAGAAGACAAAATAGAAGAAAAGTGATTGATACCGACAACATTTTATTCATACATCCAGTCGATGGAGGGTGAAAGAAAACCAAATGGATCTAGAAGTTATTGCGCAACTCACTGTTCTGACTCTGATAGTTGTATCTGGCCCTTTAGTAATAGATAGAGCTTTGGATGGATCAGAGATCCATGTCAAATATCCTTTAACTATTGAAGTTTATAATGTAACGAATCAAACCCACCTGTATCACTAAACTATACACGCCATAATACCATTGACAGATATTTCGTCACTTCTTTCCTTCCACTTTTGAATCCAAATTCCGGAATTCCTTAGATCTTCCTCTTCCAGGAAGAAAAAGAGCCATAAACTGGAATGGATCCATATTCTTAGCTCTCAATCTTGGTTGATCTCTTATAGTAATCACATCTTGAGGTTTGCAAGGGTAACTTGGTATATCTACCATATGGTCATTGACCCGGATATGTCCATGATTCACTAATTGTCTAGCTCCAGGAATGGTGGGAGCCATTCCCAATCGAAAAAGAATATTATTCAAACGCATTTCAAGTAATTGCAATAGGACCTGGCTCGTTGAGCCTTTGGCTCTTCTAGCAATACGAACATATTTCAGCAAATGTTCTCAGGTATAACTTGTCTCCATTCGCTTCGTATCAGCTCAGCCCGTAGTTTCCAGTATAGCCATCCTTACCCTCCTCTCATGTAAACTACGAGCTACTAATTTATAAACTTGATATCTATAAAGATAGATGGATCATCCACATCCAATTTGTTGTCCATCTACCATAGTAGACTCACTCATTAATATATGATGAGGGGCCCCTTTAACTCAGCGGTAGAGTAACGCCATGGTAAGGCGTAAGTCATCGGTTCAAGTCCGATAAAGGGCTCATGTTTCCCACAAAGAAAGAAGACTTGGGTGTCCATTTCTATTACATAGATAGAAATATTTTCACCGAAATATGAAAATGACAACGAATCGGATCCAGCCCGATTTTTTTTATCTTCTTTTATGGGCGAACGACGGGAATTGAACCCGCGCGTGGTGGATTCACAATCCACTGCCTTGGTCCACTTGGCTACGTCCGCCCCGGAAAAACAAGCCAATTTATCTATCTACAGTCATTTCTCCCAAGAAGAAAAAACGAGCTAACGTTTGTTCGTATGTGGGTCGGTGACTCTGATAGGGGATCAAAGCAAGATCGATGACTAACTCCCAACTCTCGAACAAGTTGTTCGGTCGTGGACCTCTATCAAATATGTGATAGAGATGAAGTATTTCGTATTTCTCCCGGAGAAATATCCCGATCCCATCTTCCCTCCGTTCTTTTGAACGGGAAAGAAGAATATTTCTTCTTTCGTATCGATCCTTTGTCCATTAACCCACGGGCGATAATTATTGTTTTTCCCTATTATACTTTGGTAACACAGTTTTGCAGATTGGTTCGGTAGATCCCGCGTTATTCGAGTTGTAACGAACGGGCCATAACCATTAACATGGTTCGGTGTAAATTGAATTTAGAGAGATCTATCTTGAGATTTATTTTATGTTTTATCTTGATACTAAGATCTTGTCCATCTGAACAACTCTGGGCAGGGTATTTGATCGGAGGGTCGTTGTTTCAAATGATCAAGGTTGCGACTGTGTCGACAAGTTCGACCCTATCCGCTTGTCACATATTCAGATTCGATGAATCTAGACCATTTTAACTTGTATCCTTCCTTCTCGTATTAGAAAGGATAGGGCTTTCCAATCTGGAAAATTTTGTAATCTTACATGCACGGTTAGGAGACAATCAAGTTCTTTGTTATATTATTATGCAGGGCAGGTTATGGGACAAATATACAAATTTAAAGGCTCATCTACCAACGGAGATAGTGAACATTGGATGAATTAAATATAATTCTGTTTGTTGTCTTTCAGTTAATTCGTTTGAAAGTTTCATACAGGTCAAGCGGAATAGGATTGGTAGGCGTCAATCGATCCGTGGAACGTATCAAATCTTTTACGTATAAGTTCGTTATGAGATGAGCCCGCTCATCTCATAATGATATAAAATCATTTCGGACAGATCTATTGGCTAGCCGAGTAGAGATCTATTTGTAACGGGGCAGAAGGCAGCTTCTTTTGGGTTGCAGTCCACATAATTTCTGGACAAGGGGTGATAATTTTTTTCGTCCCAACCCAACAGACTTCTTTATTCTATTGTTTGTTCCAGAACGCATTCCATGAAATATGTGTATTCTATAAAATAGTGGGGTAGATTTAAGCAAACGTTGGTCCAGATGTAGATCTAATATGCATAGCCAGTAGATTGCATGTTTGTGGTATGTTACCAGAACGGAACTAGAGGCAAGGAAGAGTGTTTGTCCCAATATTTTCATATTGGGTCTAAAAAACAATGTGATGATCTTAGGTGAAGAAAGAGAACGAACCAAAGGTTCGCCTTTAGCTAGGATGGATCAACTCCAGAGAATTTACCTTTCCAGGTATTCGGAATATCCGTAGTACTTGCCACTTCTATGGTTCAAAAATAGGTTCACTGCACATAACCTATTGTAGAGAATCCTAGTTGATCAAGATCTTCGCCCCGATATTTAGCAAAGGGATAGATACAGCCGGGATTTTCGATTGAACGGAAAAGGATTTTGTTAAACCCCAACGGAATGCGTTGCGTTTGGATGGAGCTAAAAGCCACATGTCCGATCGATACTTTGACTGCACGATGGATTGCTTGGAACATATGATATTCGAGAGAACTCTCGAATTTTTCGAAGAACTAGCAATAAAAATGAAAAAAAAAGAGTTGATAGGTGTGATCATCTGGTATCGGATCAATCTCGATCGATCCAAAATACTAATCTGCCTGCTCTGGTCCAACGTTCCCATCCATCGATCTCGATAAGGACATGAGATTGATATGATCTGAAAGACTTTTCAAGTCCAAGTCATAGGGACTATGAGGGGATATATATATAAGTAGTATCACTTAGTGGAATTTATAGGGCTATACGGGCTCGAACCGTAGACCTTCTCGGTAGAACAGATCAAAGTTCTTATTATCAAAATAAATTGAACTGTTCCAAGAACCCAACATGCATTTTATCGCATTGGGCTCTTTCATTAACTGATGGAAAGATCGGTTAGTCTGCCATTCTCCTCTTTCCCGGAAGATACTAATATGGCTCCGTGTGCTCCAAATTATTACCCTTCGGAAGCAATCCCAAAGTTATTCAAAAGGTTTATTTGACGTAGGTCTGCCTTGCTCGGGCATAGATTGACTCAAATAGAGTCTCTTCTATCGCTCCAAAAGTAAAATATGAACTTCATACACCTAAAAGTTCATAGAGCGAAAAGAATCTATTTTGAGGTCCCCGTATTATACTCATTATGCCTGGCATTGAACGGAGCTGGGATTGACCATATCAATTAGATCCGTAATTCGAATCAGATCGAACTTCATCTTTGTCATGCTATTGTTCCCCAGAGAAACAAATGGATAGAGTAAGACTATTTCACATAGAATCTATTTCGTGGATCGGACGAATCGATAAACTCTCCCGAAAACCATTGGCGCACGTGTAAACGAGGTGCTCTACCTTGCTGAGCTATAGCCCTTCCTTGCCAGTCTTGGTGATACACTACTATACTAACCAGATGGATCACTTTCTGTCAAGGTAGATATTTCATGATCCAATACTATGATCTAATACGTTCCAATAAGTTCGATCTGTGCCAGGGACACATACATTGTCTATACATTTAATTCGATTTAGAATCGTTTATAAATCCAACTCTACCTATGAGAATAAATGACCCACTTAACTCAGTGGTTAGAGTATCGCTTTCATACGGCGAGAGTCATTGGTTCAAATCCAATAGTAGGTAAACTTATTAGATACCATTGAAGACTCGATGGCATCTAATAAGTTTTACTCCACTTGTTTGGATCTAGGCGGAACATTGAATCCATTTTTTCAGATCATTATAGGAAATGTTAATTAGAGTCGGAGGGGCTAGCATTGATAGCCTCTAATAGTGTTCTAGCTCTTTTCAGAGCTACATCAGCCTCAATTACTTGTCTTTTGCCTTCGGCTTGAGCTAAGCAAGCTTTAGCTCTTCGAAAAGTTTCCTGGGCTTTTTGGAGATCGATGTCAACATCTCTCTCTGCATTATTTACCAATATAGTGATTCTATCCTTGTCTATCTTGGCGAAACCGCCCATCAAAGCCATAGTTGACCACTTCCCATTGAGACGTATTTTCATAACTCCTATATCTACAGCTGTCACAAGTGAAACATGATTGGGTAATACGCCCATTTGACCACTATTAGTAGATATAATTATTTCTTGAACTTCTGAATCCCAAATGACTCGATTAGGAGACAGTACACGAAGATTTAGGGTCATAAATTAATTTTCCATGTTAGAGTTTATAGCCTTCACGGTAGCTTCATCAATATTACCCACCAAATAAAAAGACTGTTCGGTAAGACCATCTAATTCTCCAGAAAGGATCATTTGAAACCCTCTAATTGTTTCCATGAGACCAACATATTTGCCGGGGGAACCCGTGAATACCTCTGCTACGAAAAAGGGTTGTGATAGGAAACGTTCAATTTTTCTTGCTCTTGCCACGATTAAACGATCTTCCTCCGATAATTCATCCAGTCCAGGAATAGCTATAATGTCTTGAAGTTCCTTATAACGTTGTAAAGTTTGCTTAACCCCTTGTGCAGTTTCGTAATGTTCTTCGCCTACGATCCAAGGTTGGAGCATAGTCGATGTTGAATCTAAAGGATCCACTGCTGGATAGATACCCTTCGCAGCTAATCCTCTCGATAGTACGGTAGTAGCATCTAAATGTGCAAATGTCGTAGCAGGAGCAGGGTCGGTCAAGTCGTCAGCAGGTACATAAACTGCTTGAATCGAGGTTATGGATCCCTTTTTTGTGGAAGTAATTCTTTCTTGCAAAGAACCCATTTCCGTACTAAGAGTTGGCTGATAACCCACGGCGGAAGGCATTCTGCCTAATAGGGCGGATACCTCTGATCCCGCTTGGACAAAACGGAAGATGTTATCAATAAATAATAGTACGTCTTGCTCATTGACATCTCGGAAATATTCGGCCATGGTTAGAGCAGTTAAACCGACTCTCATACGAGCTCCTGGTGGTTCATTCATCTGACCATAGACCAGAGCCACTTTTGATTCTGAGATTTTTTGTTCATCAATTACTCCCGACTCTTTCATTTCCATGTAAAGATCATTCCCTTCACGGGTACGCTCTCCTACTCCTCCAAATACAGATACCCCTCCATGAGCCTTAGCAATGTTGTTGATCAACTCCATAATAAGTACTGTTTTACCCACTCCAGCTCCTCCAAATAAACCGATTTTTCCCCCACGGCGGTAAGGAGCCAAAAGATCTACTACTTTAATGCCTGTTTCGAAGATGGATAATTTTGTGTCCAACTCTGTAAAGGCGGGAGCAGTTCTATGAATAGGAGATGTTATGCGAGCATCTACAGGACCCAAATTATCGACAGGTTCTCCAAGAACATTGAAAATTCGTCCGAGAGTAGCTCCACCAACTGGAACACTTAGAGGAGCTCCCGTGTCAATCACTGTCATTCCTCTCGTCAACCCATCTGTAGCACTCATAGCTACAGCTCTAACCTTATGATTTCCTAATAATTGTTGTACCTCACAAGTAACCTGAATTTCCTGACCGGCTGTACCTTGACCCTGAACTTTCAATGAATTGTAAATATTAGGCATATAACCTGGAGAAAAAGAGACATCCAGTACTGGGCCAATGATTTGAGCAATATATCCCACATTTTTTTCTACAAGTGCGGAAACCCCAAGAACAAGAGGATTGGTTCTCATATCATACAAAAATGGAAAGAATTTCCATGAAGAATATATAACAGAAATATTATTTTGCCAATATCATCAAAAAAAAAAAAAATGTTCCATATCGGGTTGATCAGTCAATAAGAAATGGAAGTGACCACCTTGGTAATATCCTACTTTATTGAAAAGTTGAAATTCATCCATATTTGGAATATGAAGTAGGTAGATGGATATGAATAAGGTTCATGAGGAAGTCTTCGATTTCTCTATAACTAGAACCAATTTCTCCATAACTAAAACCGAAAATACTTCAACATTATGTCCAGATAATCTGTGAAATATGAAACTTGAACCCTATTCATGACCTTTCTCTCATTGATCATTATCTCTTCATACGCACATCTGTATATGTATTTTAATATGGAGAATTTGCATCATTATGGTCAAAGGTCAGTTCGGTTCCTTAATTTCATTCATGAACTAGTTTAACCACTGAAAGGTGCTCGGGTCAATCCACGGAGGAAGAACTTCAAGAGCAAAGATTGGGTTGCGTCATACATAAAGAACATTATACAATGAGAGTGTATCTAGCAGATATTATTGCCCAATAACGGACGACTTTTTGCAGTAGATTTCTGTCAAAATCTATTGTTTACGTTCGATCCATGTCGAGCAGACCTCGTCCTTGCGAGAAATCATTATTAATAAAGGAGGGACTGACTTATGTCACCAAAAACAGAGACTAAAGCTAGTGTCGGGTTCAAAGCTGGTGTTAAAGATTACAGATTAACTTATTATACTCCTGAATATCAGACCAAAGATACGGATATCTTGGCAGCATTCCGAGTAACTCCTCAACCTGGGGTGCCACCCGAGGAAGCGGGTGCAGCAGTAGCTGCTGAATCTTCCACCGGTACATGGACCACTGTTTGGACCGATGGACTTACTAGTCTCGATCGTTACAAGGGGCGATGCTATGACATCGAGCCCGTTCCTGGGGAGGAGAGTCAATTTATTGCCTATGTAGCTTACCCCTTAGACCTTTTCGAAGAAGGTTCTGTTACTAACCTGTTCACTTCCATTGTAGGTAATGTATTTGGATTCAAGGCCCTACGGGCTCTACGTTTGGAAGATTTGCGGATTCCCCCTGCTTATTCCAAAACTTTTCAGGGTCCACCTCATGGTATCCAAGTTGAAAGAGATAAATTGAACAAATATGGTCGTCCTTTATTGGGATGTACTATCAAACCAAAATTGGGTCTATCAGCCAAAAACTATGGTAGAGCAGTTTACGAATGTCTCCGTGGTGGACTCGATTTTACCAAGGATGATGAGAACGTAAATTCCCAACCATTCATGCGCTGGAGAGACCGTTTTGTCTTTTGTGCGGAAGCAATTTATAAGGCTCAGGCTGAGACGGGTGAAATTAAGGGACATTATTTGAATGCTACTGCAGGTACATGTGAAGAAATGATAAAAAGGGCAGTATTTGCAAGAGAATTGGGAGTTCCTATTATTATGCATGACTACCTGACGGGAGGTTTTACCGCAAATACTTCTTTGGCTCATTATTGCCGAGACAACGGCCTACTTCTTCACATTCACCGCGCGATGCATGCAGTTATTGACAGACAAAGAATTCATGGTATGCATTTCCGTGTACTGGCTAAAGCATTGCGTATGTCCGGTGGAGATCATATTCACGCCGGTACTGTAGTAGGTAAACTTGAAGGGGAACGAGACGTCACTTTAGGGTTTGTTGATCTACTGCGTGATGATTTTATCGAAAAAGATCGAAGTCGTGGTATTTACTTCACTCAAGATTGGGTATCTATGCCAGGCGTTCTGCCCGTAGCTTCAGGAGGTATTCACGTTTGGCATATGCCTGCTCTGACCGAGATCTTTGGGGATGATTCCGTACTACAGTTTGGTGGGGGAACTTTGGGGCATCCTTGGGGAAATGCACCTGGTGCAGTAGCTAATCGGGTTGCTCTAGAAGCTTGTGTACAAGCTCGTAATGAAGGACGTGATCTTGCTCGTGAAGGTAATGAAGTGATCCGTGAAGCTTCTAAATGGAGTCCTGAACTAGCTGCTGCTTGTGAAATATGGAAGGAGATCAAATTTGAATTTGATGCGATTGATCGCTTGTAATCCAGTGACTTTCGTTCTACCAATCGGACTCGGCCCAATCTTTTACCACTACCACAAAGATTAGTCCAAATCGTGAGCGGAGATATGGGATTTCAGATATCAATATCTATATATCAATATATATAGATATTGATATATATATATTTCCAAGGTCAAATATCTCAAACAGAGTGATTTATGAAAATTTGTTTTGGTCAAGCATTAAATAACGAATCCTATTCATCCTTTACAATGATCTTATAGATCATTCGATAGGGCTGGTAGCTCAGTGGATCAGAGCTCATGGGTCCGGACCGTGAGGTCAAGGGTTCAAATCCCTTCTAGCCCAAAAGATGTTGTATTTTAAATGAAGATTCCTTTCCATCGCGGTATAGGAGAGAATCTTTCTTTATAACAGAATAAAGGATTCTATCATAATCCCGGATCGATACTTCAGGTTCCTAATCAATAATGAATGGAGATGATTTCTCAATGATTCATTCCACTATTGATTAATAATTTTCATCATTGTATTTATACTTATATGACTTCTCTTCATACAAAATAAGATAGGAAAAGTAACAATTTTCACCTTTATATGGAAGGAAAACTCTATGTCTATAAAGGAGTGGTTCGAAGACAGGCGTAAAATAACTGGATTACTCAAAAATTCGGTCGAAAGGGATAGTAAGGATGCCAATGAGACGGAGAAAAACAAGAATCTAAGTATTGATTACGCTAAAATTAATAGGTTATGGACTCAATGCGATAATTGCGAGAGCTTGCTCTATATCAGATTTTTGAGAGAGAATCAAAGTGTTTGTAAAGAATGTGGATATTATCTGCAAATGAATAGTTCAGATAGAATAGAACTTCCAATTGATCGTGACACTTGGCGTCCTATGGATGAAGACATGTACACTCTAGATGTTCTTCAATTTCATTCTGAGAATGAACCTTCTCATTCTGATCATCTTGATTCTGAGGATGAATCTTATAAGGATCATATCACTTTTTATCAAATAGAGACAGGTTTAACTGATGCTATTCAAACAGGCATAGGTCAATTAAATGGTATTCCTATCGCACTCGGAGTTATGGATTTTAAGTTCATGGGAGGTAGTATGGGCTCTGTAGTAGGTGAGAAAATAACCCGTCTGATCGAGCGCGCTACCGCGGAATCTCTTCCAGTCATTATGGTGTGTGCTTCCGGAGGAGCACGCATGCAAGAAGGAAGTTTTAGTTTAATGCAAATGGCTAAAATAGCTTCTGCATTATATATTCATCAGAAGGATAAAAAGTTGTTATATATATCGATTCTGACGTCTCCAACAACTGGTGGAGTGACTGCTAGTTTTGGCATGTTGGGAGATATTATTATTGCCGAACCTAAAGCGTACATTGCATTTGCAGGTAAAAGAGTAATCGAACAGACATTAGGTCAGAAAGTGATTGAAGATTTTCAGGTGACTGAGCATTTATTTGGTCATGGTTTATTTGATCTGATCGTTTCACGTAATCTCTTAAAAGGTGTTCTGAGTGAACTATTTCGGCTTTACGGTCTTCCTCGTAAATAAAGAAATAAAAAAAATTGGCTCCAACTCGAAATGCTTTTTCAGTATTTTCGGAAGAGACGGGGAAAGGAACAACGAACACTTGCGTACATGTATTCTATGAAGAAGGACGAATAGGACCGCTTATTTGGTCCCATCACTTATTTTATCTTATAATCATTCCTTGTAATATGGATAAACATTGATTAAGTAAGGTACTCGTTCTATGATAATTCCTAACCTACCCTTTAACCTACCCTTTAACCTACCCTTTAACCTACCCTTTAACCTACCCTATCTACCCTCTATCCTACCCTCTATTTTGGTGCCTTTAGTCGGCTTATTACTTCCGGCAATTACAATGGTTCTTTCTTATCTGTATATTCAGAATGACGAGATTTTATGAATCTGATCAAATCAGATTTAATAAACGGGTTTGGATCTTTTGCAGAACATATAGGATATCTATATCTATTTTAGATGATATAAGATAGAACTCTTATAGACACAAAATAGGTCTAAATATCCACATTATTTATTTAGACTCATTCATATCTGAATGAGTCTAAATAAATAGGTATGGGTCAATATTTTAATGTGGTCGGTTTTCTTTTTTCATACGGTATACATATCTATTCCAGGAGATATTTATACTCCACTGATCCAGTGTTGTTTCTAAAATTGAGAAATTAAGGAAGGACCAATTTGAAATGGATGGTAAGAATGGACAAGAAGACAAACTTGGCTGACTTAACTGAAATGTTAGCTATGTATATAGATAGCTAGTTCATAAGAGTTTGGGAACCAAAGGATAAAAAAGTTGGCTATTCCCTCAACTTCAATAGGATGGAATTGAATACAATTTTTTATGAATCGTCGATCCAAATGGCTCTGGATAGAACCTATAACAGGGTCTCGAAAAAGAAGTAATTTCTTTTGGGCTTGTATCCTCTTTCTGGGTTCACTAGGATTTTTCCTGGTCGGGATCTCGAGTTATTTTGGTGAGAACCTGATACCCCTATTGTCATCTCAGCAAATACTCTTTGTTCCACAAGGAATTGTAATGTGTTTTCATGGTATTGCAGGTCTGTTCATTAGCTCTTATCTGTGGTGCACAATTTTGTTCAATGTGGGTAGTGGCTATAATAAGTTCGATAAAAAAAAAGGAATTGTATGTCTTTTTCGTTGGGGATTTCCCGGAATAAATCGTCGTATTTTCTCACGATTTCTTATGAAGGATATTCAGATGATCAAAACGGAAATTCAAGAAGGTATTTCCCCTCGTCGTGTTCTTTATATGGAAATAAAGGGCCGACAAGACATTCCTTTAACTCGTACTGGTGATAATGTGAACCTAAGGGAGATCGAACAGAAAGCCGCTGAATCAGCCCGTTTCTTGCGTGTATCCATTGAAGGGTTTTGAAATGCAGGGGTGTCTTTATCCTCGACATACATTCAAATGTCAAGACATTTGAATATGGCCCGAATCAAGAAACATGAATCAATATCCAATCAGGAAATTTCAATATTTCCATACATATAAATTTCAATAAAAATTGAAATTTCATTGTATGGAACGGGATCTTTACGAACAATATACTATTTTTATGAAATAGTATAGGAAGAGGTAATATATAAAAAGCAATAAGTGAAAATAGAACTGGTATTTGTCCGGGAAAAAGATCATGCAGTTAATTCCTACTAAATGGAATGAATCAGACCGAGCTTTGGTAGTTCCCGAACACGCCATATCATTTTCTATCCTAGAGAGAGTGAGCTTATAGAGCCAGTAGATGAATATGATGTATCAGAAAATGACTAGATATACATGTCATCTCTGGAGATAACTGGGGAAATATTCGTAAAGGATCGATCCAGTGATCAGGATTCAAAGGATCTTGGCAATGAATAAGACTTATGTTACTTCAAGTTATTCTTCTAAAAAAAAGAAGAAGATGAAAAAATGAATAGATAATTGGTCCAGATAGAAATGATTTTGGATGATCGGATATCTGGGAATGATCTCCTTATGCTCCGTCTCACCCATTTTGAACAAACCTTTTACTTTTTTTTTCCCGAGGATATTTTTTTATCGGGATCAAACAATTACGCAATAGATAAATCTATGGATCCCATACCTCATTCTATCACTCGTACTTTGTCTAGATTTCGGACAGAACTGACAAGTGAATCAGGTTCGTTAGCGATTCACGAATTGGAAGTGGCCGAATATAAAGCATCAGCTTCCCTACGATATCTCGCATGTTTAGTAGGACTGCCTTGGGTAATTCCTATTTCATTACGGAAAGGTTTGGAGCCTTGGGTTACAAATTGGTGGAATACGGGTAAATCTCATCAAATTTTTGATTATCTCCAGGAAGCAAATGCTCTGGGAAGATTTGAGAAAATAGAAGAACTATTCTTGTTAGAAAGAATGGTGGAAGATTCTTCGGGAACACATTCACAGGATCTTCGTATAGAGATTCACAAAGAAAAGATCCAATTGGTCAAAATGTACAATGAAGATTGTATCCAGATAATCTCACATTTATTAACAAATCTAATAGGTTTTGCTTTTATAAGTGCTTATCTCATTCTGGGTAAGAATCAACTTGCCATTATCAATTCTTGGATCCAAGAATTCTTCTATAGTCTGAGCGATACAATGAAAGCTTTTCTAATTCTTTTAGCAACCGATCTATGTATTGGGTTTCATTCACCCCATGGTTGGGAACTGATGATCGATTCGATCTCCGAAAATTATGGATTTGCCCATAATGAACGAATCATATCTGGTCTTGTTTCAACTTTTCCAGTCATCTTAGATACGATTCTGAAATATTGGATCTTCCGTCGTTTCAATCGTATATCTCCTTCACTTGTAGTAATTTATCATTCGATGAATGAATAAAGAATAGGTAGGTTTTTTTCCACGGCCGAAACAATTGAAACAGAATAAGAAAGTGTTTTCCGTGTTCAGGAATTAGCTATTCTTCCCCTTCATTCTTCTCCTGGTGCGAGACTTCCGATTTCTTATTTTTAGGTTTGGTTGAATCAATATAGTAATAGTAGCAGAATTTTTGACAGGTAACTATGATAGCTATCTACTCTCACCCGAAAAATGATTTGGAACCCATAATTGAACCATGCAAAATAGAAATACTTATGAATGGACGAAAAAGATGACTCGGTTAATTTCCGTCCTGGTCATGATACATATCATAACTCGGACATCCATTTCGAATGCATATCCCATTTTTGCACAGCAGGGTTATGAAAATCCCCGAGAAGCCACTGGACGTATTGTATGTGCCAATTGTCACTTGGCAAAAAAACCTGTGGATATTGAGGTTCCACAGTCCGTGCTTCCCAATACCGTATTTGAAGCAATTGTTAAGATCCCCTATGATACGCAAATGAAACAAGTTCTTGCTAATGGCAAGAAAGGGGCTTTAAATGTAGGAGCTGTTCTAATTTTACCCGAGGGCTTTGAATTAGCTCCTCCGGATCGTATTTCCCCTGAGATTAGACAAAAGACGGGTAATCTTTATTTTCAGAACTATCGTCCCAATCAAAAAAACATTATTGTAATAGGTCCTGTTCCTGGTCAAAAATATAGTGAACTTGTATTCCCCATCCTTTCACCAGATCCTGCTACTGATAAAGAAGCTCACTTCCTGAAATATCCCATATATGTGGGTGGTAATAGAGGAAGAGGACAAATTTATCCCGACGGGAGTAAGAGCAACAATACGGTCTATAGTGCTTCAGCAACAGGAAGAGTTACCAAAATTTTACGTAAAGAAAAGGGTGGATATGAGATAACTATCGATAATAAATCAGACGGTGGGCAAGTGGTTGACATTGTACCTCCAGGACCGGAGCTTCTTATTTCAGAAGGCGAATTGATCAAGGTCGATCAGCCATTAACGAATAACCCTAATATGGGTGGATTTGGTCAAGGAGATGCAGAGATAGTACTTCAAGATCCATTACGTGTTAAAGGTCTTTTATTATTCTTAGCATCTGTCATTCTGGCACAGATATTTTTGGTCCTTAAGAAGAAACAATTTGAAAAAGTTCAATTGGCCGAGATGAATCTTTAGGTCCATAGATTTTTGAACATGAAGTTTACTGATTGATTCAAAAATGAATACCCCTTCGGAGATGGAGAGCCTTTTCTCCCTTATATATTCTTGATAAAATGTTCATGTAGATATATCTAAATTTGAAATAGGGATACATAAGCACTGGACAGATCAACTTGTTGAACGATCCCCATATGCTATATCGTGTACTATATACATGCCATTCCCTTCTTTCCTTATCCGTAAAATAGAGATAGATCGCAGGGAGGAGAGATGAGGAGAATAACTAAGCAATCTTGGAGAAGATTCCTATTTTCTCTGATCCCATTCTTTATCTATTATTCTTCGTCGAAAAGAGTCGAAGAAATTGTCCGGTTTTCCTCGGGATAAGAGGAACTAATTGGGTTTCCGATCCTGTCCTATTCGTCAATTCCTTCGTAAATTGAAGATTATTTTGTACGCTATACTGAACTGAGGAAGCTTCAAATTCCTAAAGAAGGAAGAGCAGACAAGTAAGGGGCAATATCACTCATGAAAAAAAAAACCTATAAAACTTTTGATAGGTTTTTTTCCTAATGAGATAAAATGAATAAAAGGTGTTTTTCCTCCTCTTTTATTTTGTAAGCCAAAATAAGAGAAGAAAATATTATATCTGCACATTTATATTCTCATAGTTCGGGTTTTTACAAAAACTTTGCATAATCTCCCATCAGAGAAATGAGCAAATATTTAGTACTTAATATTCTCCGTTTTTCTGTGGTTCCTTCGACAGAGATTGAAATTGGATCGATCCAATTTTTTTTCCGATCATATAGCGGAAGAATAGATTGACTCATCACTTGACTGAAAGGCATTGAATGAAGTAAATGAAAGAGTCATTGTATTTGTACGAATCTTATCTTCTAATTCATATTAATATAGAAAGAATCTCAAAAAGAGATTTCGATAAGGCCTTACCCTTCTTTGAAGGGTAAGGCCTTATCGATTTTTCACTTTCGCATGTATACTATTTCCCACAGTAAGTGCATTTCCCCTACTATAGGGATGACCCTAATCCGGAATATGAACCATAGAAAAAGATACCCAGTAGACCAATCACGATAATACCAGTTACAGTACCTATCAACCAAAGAGGGATCCTTCCAGTGGTATCGGCCATTTCTCTTACTCCCTTTCACATTTTATTAAGTGGGCATACTCGAGACATAAACAGTCATAGCATAGATAATTATGCGTATTGGATCTCTTCGAATGGAGTGATAATATTCTCATTTTTCCTAATTGAAAAAATAATTGGAGAATGGAACAGCAAGTACAAAAATTAGTAGCAACCCCCAGTAGAGACTGGTACGATTCAATTCAACATTTTGGTCGTTCGGGTTCGTCGGGTTCGGTGGTTTCATATCTACATACTTCCTCTTCCTTTAGTATAGAGTTTATCGTTGGATGAACTGCATTGCCGATATTGATCCCAAGAAAAAAACTGTAGGGACAGCTAGCCCGTGAACGGCCAACCATCTAACTGTAAAAATTGGAAAAGTTCTATCTAAAGTCATTAGTGCCTCCTAAAAAGATCTAGTAAATTCATCGAGTTGCTCTAACGGATCGAAACGGCCAGTTACTAATGGAACCTCTTGTCGACTTTCTGTGAAATACTCATTTGGCCGGGGGCTCCCGAACACATCATAAGCCAAACCCGTGCTGACAAATAACCAACCTGCAATGAATAGAGAAGGTATGGTAATGCTATGGATGACCCAGTATCTAATACTAGTAATAATGTCAGCAAAGGAGCGTTCTCCCGTATTCCCAGACATGCTCAGCTCCAAATATTATTGTAAAGTCAGTCAAGGGGGAATTGATCCCCTGAAAGATAGAGATCAGGAAATGGAAAACTACTGATATCTTCTCCAATCCTTGTTCGATTGTCAATGTTATACCAAGGGTATCTTTGAAGTCTATAACTGGACCAGTATAGCTAGCTTTCTTCTGACACAGCAATACAATTTTGATGAGTATCGAAAGGAGAATGATTCTGTTCCTGCCAGCAGTTATTCTATCTCTGTTTGGGCGACTGAATCCCAACAGAAATAAGAGAATATTGCGTTCGGCGTAAGGAACCCCCTCAATCGATGTTGTAACAATTGCATAGACCGTGAAAATTTTCGATTGGAATTAGCTTCTACATACAGGTGGCTTTAGAACCGAAAAAGAGGATGAGTGCCACACAACTCATCCAGAATATGATACTTTTACTTCTTCCTTTTTCATTCCGACATGAAATTATGCCCGTGTAGATGACCTCAGTAATTCAGATTGCACGGGGATCATTGGTGCTACGCAGATATATGTTGCTTTTCCAATAGTATCCGGCGCAGATGGAGTTATGCCGCAGACTTATTATATAGTACCTTGTATTAACGAGTAGGCGTTACTCATTAGCTAAAACCAAGTGGATAGTGCAATAGAACCTAGTCAATTTTAGCTATGTGAAATTACGAGTTACTCCTTGCAATAGGTGTAATTTCTGTAATATCGGGTTCTACCGGCTCTAAGAATGAATATTGAAAAAACCTAATCCGTCTAGAGGGTCGAATGATTGGATCAATAAGATCTAGAAATGAAAGGACAAACTGGATATTCATATTCTTACACCTAAACGTGAAATTCACAAAACTTTGGCTATGTCTGTAGATAGGTTTCTTACGGTCCAGTCTCTGATAGCTACTGGTAAAAAGATAATGCCAGGTGATCCAATCGTACTGATTGAGAATTCATTAACCCTGTAAGAAGATTACATTCGACAATTTGTGAAGGGATTCGCGGGTGCTATTCATTAGTTGCTCGATGAATGTGAGGATTTCTAGGATAATGAAGAGATTTCTACCATAGATCTCCTCTCATCCATGTTCATTCATACATATCCTATAGTATAGGATCCTGAATTGGTACGAATTGGGACAATTGATCTTTTGTATTCTGATCTCGAGGTTACGAAAAGAAAAATTTAGGTAATTGTCTCATGAAGATATGTATAAACCATATTTCATTCAGTCCTTCCACGCCTACTATAATTAGTTATTTCGGTTTCTTATTGGCTTCTATCATTTTCACCCTAGTCCTATTCATTAGTTCGAGCAAGATACAACTTATTCAAAATGAAGGAAGGGGAAACCCTCTCAGTTCACTATTTCAATTTCAATAATTTCGTTTATTCTCTCTATATCAATTTCTGATCATTGAGATTCATAGCAAATTCAGGGTACTATCCAGTATAGCTATTATCCCTACTTATTCCGTTGAATCGAAATGATTGAGGCTTTGCCATCCGGAATTGTGTTAGGTCTAATTCCTATAACTTTGGCCGGATTATTCGTAACTGCATATTCACAATACCGACGTGGTGATCAATTGGATATTTGATCCTGGAATATCCTCCAATTTCATTGGCCTCCTACTTTTCCTGGGAGGTCAGATTCCATTGCTCGTTCTAGTTGGAATGAATTCTCGATAATTTAGAGGGTTGGATTTGATAGGAACAGAATCACGCTCTGTAGGATTTGAACCTACGGCATCAGGTTTTGGAGACCTACGTTCTACCGAACTGAACTAAGAGCGCTTTCTTTCATATTCGTAGATAAAGGAAAAATACCTTTTGTTTATACTCTTAGAGTCAAATACTTTCGCATCTGATATGATTCAATTATTTGATGTTCTCGTCGAATCGATATCAAATGATCTTTCGTTCCTTTCTTTCCATAGAAAAGAAGGGAAAGGTAGGGATGACAGGATTTGAACCTGCGACATTTTGTACCCAAAACAAACACGCTACCAAGCTGCGCTACATCCCTTCTAATCATTAGACAATTTTATTTTATAGAATTCGAAATCTGTTTCCCACATTTTCCCACCTTCATTTCTCTTCGTTCTCGTGAGTGAAAAGACTTTATACATGCATGTAGGGTCTATTATCTAGAAGATCACTATTCATTATGGTGATGAAACATCTTTTTCCTGTTCTATAAATAGGACCACAGCCCGGATCACATTATCCATATATTAATCAGTTCCGAGTTTTTCCTAGGATTCATAACTATTGATACGATCGAATCACTTACACATTATGATCAATAAGGAGAATTTACAATGCAAGATCTAAAGACCTATCTTTCCACAGCGCCTGTGTTAGCTATTTTATGTTGCAGCTTTTTAGCCGGCCTAGTGATAGAAATCAATCGTTTTTTTCCAGATGCTCTGACTTTGACTTTTCCCTCTTTTTAATTTTTTTCCTCCCCTTAAAGCCAAGGGAAAAAAGATTGTGCTAGATTGACTTCTCCTCCCTCTTGGATAAATTAGTGCATTCAGCCCAAAAAAGATCTAAGTTTAGGGGTGAAGGGGGTAAAATTCAAGTAGAAATATCGATCTAAATATTCTTTCCACATTTACTTTTGTAAGTACAACTGAAAACTCCTGATCAATCATTTTTTTACTTTCAAATGTTTCACCGTAGGATCTCCGACTATCAACTTCTATTCCTTTTTCCCTTTTTCTTTTTCAGGTCGAAAAGCAAAGTAGACCCAATATTCAGAGTAAGTTTATGGCCAAGAGCGGAGATATAAGAGTAACAATTACTTTGGAGTGCACTAGTTGTACCCAAGATAGTGTTTATAAAAGATTCCCGGGGATTTCTAGATATACGACTCGGAAAAATCGACGCAATACACCTATTCGATTGGAATCAAATAAATTTTGTCCCTATTGTTACAAGCATACCATTCATGGAGAGATAAAAAAAAGAGATTGATTAAACGTACTACTCCTACCCAGGGATAGGAATAGATCACAGATATAAAAAGAAATGGTATTTCAACAAGATCTTTAATGGAACAATATTTTCAAAAGGTTCATGAAACAAACTATGGATAAACCCAAGCGATCTTTTCGTAGACATTTGAAACCAATTCGTAGACATTTGAAACCAATTCGTAGACATTTGAAACCAATTCGTAGACATTTGTCACCAATTAGGTCGGGAGATCGGATCGATTATAAAAATATGAGCCTAATTAGTCGATTTATTAGTGAGCAAGGAAAAATATTATCCGGCCGAGTGAATAGATTAACTTCAAAACAACAACGTCTAATGACTAACGCTATTAAACGAGCTCGTATTCTATCTTTGTTACCTTTTCTTTATAATGAGAACTAATTGAATCCGTGGAAATAAGCCTACTCCTTAATCAAATCGGAGCTGGGATATCTGTTCGATAAAGATGCAGATCTTGAGTCTATTGTTGAAAAAGTCGACAGGATTTCATTTTTGGAAAAGAATTGGATTGAATTCTTTTCGTTCATTTCCAATCCAATATTGAAAAATTTTTCAATGTTTCGACCTTCCCGGAGGGAATTCTCCGGGATAATCTGTTCTATCCATTCCATCTTTACCTATTTATTTCATCATACGATAAGTTCTTCAAGATGGTAGAAAAACAATTACTATCTAATACAGCTATTTGTGCAAGTGTTTTACGATTTGGAAGCAACTGCCTCTTGTACAAATATTGGATGAATCTGTTATAAGAAACCCCATTGGCACGGGCTGCTGCATTGATCCGAGTAATCCACAAACGACGAAGATCTCTCTTGCGTTTACCTCTATCTCGGTGGACGGAAACTAAGGCTCTAGCTTTCCGTTGGTTAGCAGTTCGAAAAAGTTTTGAATGGGCCCCTCGAGAGCCTGATACAAATGCAAGAATTTTTTTCCGACGTTTTCGAGCTATGTATCCACGTTTCACTCTGGTCATTGAAGTTTGAATCGCTAATCTTTTTCTCGGTTAGTCATTTGTTTGGTTCATTGAGAATAACACTGATTCTTCTTATTTAGAAAATAAAAGTTCCAATGGCTTTTGCTACTGCAACCTTCCCAACCATAATTCCCTTTGGATAGGCATCTTCCTGGTAGGCAAGGGCTGGGACCTTGCACTGAGAATGAGAAAAAATCATGGGTTTCATCGTTTCTATGGTTCTTTCTCCAACGGTAAGGTCCTCTCTATACGCCGGAGCCTTTTATTTATTTCCAAAATATGAGTATGTTATCGGTAACTTGTACGGTTTACCATCTCCAGCTCTACTCTTGAATCATTAAGTAATAAATACTCTCATTACAAGATCTATTAATACAGTAACGACATGTAATTCTGGGGTTGGCCAGGTAGCTGACCCTGTTGTTCCGTTCTCGCGGCAATATGAGCATAAACTTTATGCTTCTTCAATTTGCATGATTTCCCCGCTCAATGGATTGATGACCATTCGCTACCAATGAGGAATTGCTTTTCATCCCACATCAAGGTGATTGGATTTGCACCAATGGAAACCATAAATTTCATCCCCGGTAAGGTTAGATGATGGAGCTGTACTTGATTACAGCGGGAAAATTCTTCTGTTATTCCGTTGTAAGAATTTCCCAGTCTGTTTCAGTTTATGATCCAAACGAGTCGCACATACACCCTAGCACATACTCCTCTACGCTGAGGACATCCTCGAAGAGCAGGAGATTTTTTTCTATTCTCTATTGGCTGTCTTGCATTTCTAATAAGTTGTTGAATAGTGGGCATTCTAGCTTTATTGTATGCGGAATCAACTGGTTCGGATTGATCCTAACCATACCATATCAGGTTATTATGAAATGAATAACTTTACCCCCCCTTTTTTTTCCTTTCCTTTTTTTTTTTGAAAAGGAACAAAGAGATCACAGTTTACAGTTCATTATAAAAATAAATTCAAAAGAGGATCTTCCGCTATAAGATCAACCTTCCGCTACGGTATCAACAATGCCATAAGCTCGGGCTTCTGTTGCTGACATAAAAACATCTCTGTCCAGATCCCGTTGAATGACCTCTTCGGGGTTGTCCGTTCTTTCTATATAACATTTGGTTATGTAATTGCGAAGCATCGTTATGTGTTTCGCTTCGTTATGAAACTCTGCGGCTGGTCCGTCATAATAGGAACTAGCAGGTTGGTGGATCATAACCCTAGCGTGAGGTAATGCCATACGTTTAGTAATTTCTCCCCCGATTAGGATGAAAGATCCCATTGAAGCAGCTACCCCCATGCATATTGTATGTACATTTGGTACTATTACTTGCATCATATCGAAAAGACCTACCCCTGGTATTACTGATCCGCCGGGACAGTTGATAAATGAGAAAATATCTTTATTTGCATCTTCTGCACTCAAATATACCATGAGACCCATGAGTTGATTTGCAATCTCGTGATTTATATCCTGAGCCAAAAAAAGTAATCTCTCTCGATAAAGTCGGTTGTATAAGTCGACCCAAGTTGCATCTTCATCTCCAGGGGCTCGGAAAGGCACTTTTGGAACACCAACGGGCATTTGTTTTAATGGAAAGAAGTGAAGCACTATACTCTAATATGGAAACGTAAAGTATATGAAGTTGTGTAACATATGAACTCTGGATGGTATTCATAGGGGAGGGTTTGAACCTATCCGGAAATAGAGCTTTAGATGGATCTTTGATCCATGTAAAAGATCCTTCTATTATTCGAGTTGATAATGTAACGAATCACACTTTTACCACTAAACTATACCCGCAACGATCTGATTGTAACATACAGATCGATCTTTTGTCCAACCAACCCATTTCTCTTTTTTTTTTTTTTTTTTTTGAGTCTTTTCCGTATAACTTTGATCAGAGAATGATAAGCTCCATTCACTATTAAAATGATTCAAATTATACAGCATGAAACATTCTGTATAATTTGAATCCAGAAAGGTTTTTTCTGGGAACTGGGCCGATGGATAACAAATAGAGATTCAGAAAATTTTTTTAGTTGTTAGTTGCAATAAGTAATTTATGGAGAGACTACATTTTATCGATAGGCAAGTTTATTGAAAAAAAAAAATTTGAGGAAACCCAGAATTCTGGTCATACTATTGACAACTTCCTGACCACTTTCATATTATAAAGATTGGATTGGTGGCCCCTATCGTCTAGTGGCCCAGGACATCTCTCTTTCAAGGAGGCAACGGGGATTCGACTTCCCCTAGGGGTACCATGATCCATTCGTTAGGTATCTTAACCTAAAGACTTTCAATTACTTTCTTGTTCCTGGGTCGATGCCCGAGTGGTTAATGAGGACGGACTGTAAATCCGTTGGCAATATGCCTACGCTGGTTCAAATCCAGCTCGACCCAACCAATATCATCAATACCAATCTATCGGTATGGTTATCTTCATGCCAATCATGAATGAAAAGATAATTGGTTATTGAACCCCGACATCGATATCTGTTCATATCGTAGATGCCCAATTCCAAATGAATGGATACATTTCAAAAATGAAAGAGAAGGATAAGATATTTCATCGACCTAGCACTCGCATAATCTATACGATCTATCTAGCACCTATCGTAGAATAAATATGATCCAATAGTAGGTGAACTGTAGTGTATTGGGATTGTAGTTCAATTGGTTAGAGTACCGCCCTGTCAAGACGGAAGTTGCGGGTTCGAGCCCCGTCAGTCCCGATCCAATAAGTTAATAAATTAAGCTCTTAATCCCCGTAGAAGAGTGGAAAAGAAAGACCCTTCTTTCGAGGATAAAATCTAATCATCATATTGAATCTGCAATAAATATTCTTCCCTCCCCGAAGAATAAAATTTCTCTATCAAAAACATAGAAGATCCATAGATTTTAGGGTGACACAGAGGTAGTCCTCCTAAGTCAGAATCCCACAGAGACCCCTATAGATAATTCCCAATGATTTTTAGGAGATCTTACTTCTGTTATTCCCCAGGAATATTGTGAGTATTCCATGCTAATACTTCTTTTTCATGATCGATAGCCAGTGGATTTCTAGACACTCTATTGTATTTCCAAGAATGATCATGTCAGGATCTGGACGGACTAGTCCTTATCATTCCAGGGTCATGGGTGGGCCTCTGGATAAATTCGATATGGGATACTTCTATATCATCACCGGAGCGGGATAGATTCACGATTCCATCTAAATCGTGGAGATCCAAGCAAAATATCTCTCATGTCTGACGAACGTTTTTGGAGTAGCAGAAGGTTCTTATTCGTACGAATCCTATTCTTTCGATTCGAAATGATAAAGACATGTGTTGATCGGAACGTTTTCTGATGCACGTAAGTTTTTACTAATAGTCTTATCAAAAGTAATCCTATTAGGTTATACTATTTCCATCGGAGAATTCATTCAATCCATTAGTTAGATTCCGTTACTCGAACCGATTCCATAGATAAAATACATCTATTTCATGGATCTTGAAAGATTCATTCATCTCTATGAGATAAAATCTCGAGCTATTTTGGAACAAAGTTAAAATCAGGAGATCATGGAAGTAAATAACCTTGGATTTATTGCTGTTCTAATGTTCCTTGCAATTCCTACTGCTTTTCTACTTATCCCTTACGTCAAAACGGCCAGTGCAAGCAGTGGAAGCAATTGATTTTGATGAAAATAAAGTGATTGCTGATCACTAGATAGATCTTTATGATCCAAATCATAAGTATAAAATAGGTTATGAGATCTATAATATTACAACAATACAGGGTAGGGATTGCTTTTGAATTTCTTTTGAAAAGAAAAAAGTAGTACGGAGGAAAAGAATATCTGACCTTTTCTTTTGTACTATTTCTTCTTCTACACCCATATATGGATAAATAGATCTTAATGGTACTTATCCATATATGGTAAATGTGGGATGAAGGACCTCGTACCATAAAATCGCAGAGCTGATCACCTTCTTCCTGCTCCTGGAAAAATAGACCCAATGCAGACAGCCGTAATTCTGAACGTACTTGCGGATTTTTTAGGATCAAAGTTGAACATCTTTTTCCGGTACGAACATTGTTTTCTAGCACATATTAGATATGGAACTTGAAATGGTATAAGAAAAAACAAAGGAATCTATGACTTATGTCCCATATTTTCCCGAGAACGAAATTCATATCAGATCCGATCAATTCGGAACCATCCGATAAAACAGGGACCCTTTCTATTCCTACTAAGAAAGAGAAGAGAGATCGTTCTTCAGTGGAAGAAACTAGATTCTCGACTCATTCTAGAAAAGAACCAATGAATGAAAACCTATTGGAGAAAATCAGATCAGATTTGTCATAGGAATAGGAAAATGATAATAATAAGGGATTACGCACATCCCTTACGGGGATAAAGAGGAAATAATTCCATGGAGAGTTTTTCAATTTGGAACGAAGATTCAATATTACTGGATCCTTATGAAACAGAATATATTATCATGCATGACGCAATAATTGATTCTTAAGCATTACCATTATAGCCCACTTCTCCCCCATACTACGAGTGAAAGGGAAAATGTAAAAACTACCATTAAAGCAGCCCAAGTTATACCGACTATATCCATACGGATCATGTTCTCTAAAAAATAATGATTTCATCATCGAGATGATAAGGGAACTATTAACCATAGTGCAAAGTTGAAATGGAAATGAATGGTCCACCTTTGCATTCTGAACGTTACTGACGTTCGAGCTGATATGAGAGATCAATAAATCCATTTGTTCATTGACCAACGAATTACTATAACTAACTCGAGGGTCGTACATTCAGACGGAATCGGGATCAAATGTACGTAATCACTATCTATATTGGTAATATGTACCAATATGTCTCCAGAGGTTCTGTAATGGAAATAAAGACTTTTCCTTCCATTTACTTACCTTAACAAGGCGACACCCGGATTCGAACTGGGGATGGAGGATTTGCAGTCCTCTGCCTTACCGCTTGGCTATGTCGCCGAGATATGGGAATCCCATGGACAGGTCGAATCATTTGTCCTTTCAAGTCATTCGTCCGTCCTTTAAGTATAGTATGAGATGTATGTTAAAGTCAACCATAAAGGAAATGGATCTAATTTGTTATCCGTCTTTCGATCTGGCTATTTTCATTAGGAAATTTTCTAAGTAAGATTCACATTTAAGAATGGTTTGATTCATTCGTTCATAGCTCCATTTCACGTGGTTGGATGAAAGTATCAAAGTACCTCTTCCTTATCCTTTTTTTTCTAATTGGAAGTATATCTGGATACGGGTAGAATTTCATGGGATATAGTGAACACTTAATATACATCCGAATCTTTTTTGTCGGATTGATCCATATAGATCAATCGGGAATAATGAAATAGATTTTTCTACAGATGGGAAACTTCCAATGCGATTAGATGAAAATGAGGGAGCGTTTACAATCCCTGAATTTGGTAAGATACAATTTGAAGGATTTTGTCGTTTTATCGATCAGGGCTTGATGGAAGAACTTCATAATTTTCCAAAAATTGAGGATACAGATAAAGAAATTGAATTCAGTCTTTTTGGTAATGAATATGAATTAGCAGAACCTTTCATCAAAGAGAGAGATGCTGTATATCAGTCCCTTACATATTACTCTGAATTATATGTACCAGCAAGATCGATTCGGAGGAATAGTAGAAAGATACAGAAACAAACTGTATTTCTCGGAAATATTCCTTTAATGAATTCCCATGGAACATTTGTAGTAAATGGGATTTACAGAATCGTGGTGAATCAAATATTAATAAGTCCTGGTATTTATTACCGTTCAGAATTAGACCATAATAGAATAAATTATATATATACTGGCACTTTGATTTCAGATTGGGGAAGAAGATCGAAATTAGAGATCGATGTGGGAGAAAGGATATGGGCTCGTGTAAGCAGAAAACGAAAAATATCTATTCCAGTTCTATTATCAGCTATGGGTTTAAATCTCGAAGAGATTCTGGACAATACTCACTATCCCAAAAGATTTTTATTTTTATTGAAGAAAAAGGAGAGGTGGGAGCGGGAGGAATATCTCTGGTCGAGGGAAAAAGCCATTCTGGAGTTTTACAAAAAACTCTACTGTGTAAGTGGCGATTTGGTATTTTCCGAGTCTCTATGTAAAGAATTGCAAGAAAAATTTTTCCGACAAAGATGTGAATTGGGAAAGATTGGTCGACGAAATCTGAACCAAAAACTGAACCTTGATATACCTGAGAACGAGATTTTTTCATTACCACAAGATGTATTGGCTGCTGTGGATTACCTTATTGGGGTGAAATTTGGAATGGGTACACTCGATGATATAGATCACCTCAGAAATCGACGTATTCGTTCTGTAGCAGATTTATTACAGAATCAATTTAGATTAACTCTAGGTCATTTAGAAGATACAGTTCGAAGAACTATACACGGAGCAACCAAGCGTAGATCAACTCCTCAAAACTTGGTCACTTCAACTCTATTCAAAAACACTTTTCAAGATTTTTTTGGTTCACACCCCTTATCCCAATTTTTGGATCAAACTAATCCATTGACGGAAATAGCTCATGGGCGAAAATTGAGCCATTTAGGCCCTGGGGGCTTAACAGGGCGAACTGCTAGTTTTCGGACACGGGATATTCATCCCAGTTATTATGGGCGTATTTGTCCAATCGATACGTCCGAAGGAATGAATGCTGGACTTGTTTCATCATTATCTATTCATGCAAAGATTGGTGATTGGGGTTCTTTACAAAGTCCATTCTATAAGATTTCCGAGAGATCGAGAGAAGAACATATGGTTTATCTATTACCGGGAGAAGATGAGGATGAATACTATCGGATAGCTACGGGAAATTCTTTGGCGTTAAATCAAGGAATTCAAGAGGAACAAATTACTCCAGCTCGATACCGACAAGAATTTATAGTTATTGCATGGGAACAAATCCATTTTAGAAGTATTTTTCCTTTCCAATATTTTTCCGTTGGAGTTTCCCTTATTCCTTTTCTCGAACATAATGATGCTAATCGCGCTCTAATGGGTTCTAATATGCAGCGTCAAGCAGTTCCACTTTTTCGACCCGAGAAGTGCATTGCCGGAACTGGGTTGGAAGGTCAAGCAGCTCTAGATTCAGGAAGTGTAGCTATAGCTACACAAGAGGGAAGGATCGAGTATATTGATGCTGTAAATATAACTTCATCGATTAATGGAGACACTGTACGAACAGAATCGGTTATATATCAACGTTCTAATACAAATACTTGTACGCATCAAAAACCTCAAGTTCGTCAAGGGGAATGTGTAAAGAAGGGACAAATTCTGGCGGATGGTGCAACTACGGTAGGGGGAGAACTCTCTTTGGGAAAAAACGTTTTAGTAGCTTATATGCCATGGGAAGGATACAATTTCGAAGACGCAATACTAATTAGTGAACGTCTGGTATACGAAGATATTTATACCTCTTTCCATATCGTAAGATACAGGATTGAAATCTGTATGACGAGCCAGGGTCCTGAAAGAATCACTAGAGAAATACCTCATTTAGATGCTCATTCACTTCGTCATTTGGACGAAAATGGTCTTGTAATGCTAGGATCTTGGATAGAAACAGGTGATGTTTTGGTAGGTAAATTAACGCCTCAAACAACAGAAGAATCATTATGTACCCCAGAAGGAAGATTATTACAAACCATATTTGGTATTGAGGTATCGACTGCGAGAGAAAGTTGTCTCAGAGCACCTATAGGTGGAAAGGGTCGAGTTATCGACGTGAGATGGATCAATAGAGTAGATGATTCCGGTGATAATGCGGAAACAGTCCACGTATATATATCACAAAAACGTAAGATACAAGTGGGTGATAAAGTAGCTGGAAGGCATGGTAATAAAGGTATTATTTCAATAATTTTGCCGAGACAAGATATGCCCTATTTGCAAAATGGAATACCAGTTGATATGGTATTGAATCCATTGGGGGTACCTTCACGAATGAATGTAGGACAGATCTTTGAATGTTTGCCCGGTTTAGCAGGAAACCCGATGAACAAACATTATAGAATAACACCTTTTGACGAAAAATACGAGCGAGAAGCTTCGAGAAAACTAGTGTTTCCTGAACTTTATAAAGCTAGTGAGCAAACAGCTAATCCATGGGTATTCGAACCAGATCATCCTGGAAAACATAGATTAATTGATGGAAGAACAGGAGCTGTTTTTGAACAACCTGTTACAATAGGAAAAGCTTATATGTCGAAATTGAGTCATCAAGTTGATGAGAAAATACATGCACGTTCGAGTGGACCTTATGCACGGGTTACACAACAACCTCTTAGAGGAAAATCCAAACGAGGGGGGCAACGAATAGGAGAAATGGAAGTTTGGGCTCTAGAAGGTTTTGGTGTTGCTTATATTTTACAAGAGATGCTTACTCTCAAATCTGACCATATTAGAACTCGTAATGAAGTACTTGGTGCCATTATCACTGGAGGGCCAATACCTAAACCTGACACTGCTCCAGAATCTTTCCGATTGCTCATTCGAGAATTACGATCTTTAGCTCTAGAATTGAATCATGCTATTATATCTGAGAAAGACTTTCAGATAGATAGAGAGGAAGTTTGATCACAATAAATTGAGATCTTTTATGATTGAACAGAATAAACATCAACAACTTCGAATTGGATTAGCTTCTCCCGAACAGATTTGTGCTTGGTCCGAAAAAATTTTACCTAATGGCGAGATAGTTGGACAGGTGACTAAACCTTATACTCTACATTATGAAACTAATAAACCAGAAAGAGATGGATCGTTTTGTGAAAGAATCTTTGGACCTATCAAAAGTAGAGTTTGTGCTTGTGGAAATTCTCCAGGGATCGGAAATGAGAAGATAGACTCAAAATTTTGCACACAATGTGGAGTTGAATTCGTTGATTCTCAAATTCGAAGATATCAAATGGGATACATTAAACTGGCATGTCCGGTGGTTCACGTATGGTATTTGAAACGCCTTCCCAGTTATATTGCGAATCTATTAGCTAAAACTCGGAAAGAATTAGAAGGTCTAGTATATTGCGATGTGTGACTTGATCACAAGTTCCGATCATACAGATCCGTAATCAGGAACTGTCATCCTATTCAATCTCATTGGGATGCCTTTAGCTCTGACATGCCCCTCTGGAGGAGTAGCATGAAGCTCAGAATTATAAGCATCTTTTCAAGATGTTGAGAAAGAGGAATTAGTCCAGGGTTTAGATATTCTGTATCAAATTGCTAATTGAACTTTGTGAAAACACTTCTTTCAGATAATGGAATTTGAAAGTCATTCTCTTCTCTTTTATTTGGGTTAGCCCTGAATAGAGGTATTCCGGACCGAAGATATGGCTATAGGAGTCTATTCATCGCACATATGCTTCGATCAATAGTATTGTAACCATCGAAGTAAAGCAAAGCAAGCAGGAACCTAAAGGATCAAATGGAACGAGATAAAGACAAGTAAATCCCTAATTGAAGGTCTTTCAAGAAGAAAAGTATTGTTCGGAAGGGAGGAGACTGCTCAATAATTCCATATCTATGTTGTAGAATCATAACATAAAGGAATACTCAATTTCACTTGGAACTTGAGCAGAGAGTAGCGATCTCTCTTCAGAGCGAAAAAGAGTTTTTTTTCATCTTTTTTTTTATAGTTACTTGAGCCGGATGAGAGGAAACTTTCACGTCCGATCCTGAGGGGGGGGAAATCTTAGAATAACCTATCCAAATCTTTTTCTTGCTAGGCCCATAGCTAAAAAACCAACTTTATTGAGATCACGGGGTACATTCAATTATGAGATTCAATCCTGGAAAGATATTATTCCTCATTACCTCTCTGCTCGTCCTCATTACCTCTTTGCTCGGGGTTCTGGAACATTTAAAGAGAGAGAAATAGCTACTGGGGGAGATGCTATCGGGGAACAACTAACGGGTCTGGATCTGCAAATGATTATAGATCGTTCACATATGGAATGGAAGAACTTGGTGGAATTGAAATGGAATAGATTGGAGGAGAACCAAGAATCCACTGTGGATAGATGGGAGGATGAAAAAATTCGAAGAAGAAAGGATTTTCTGGTTGGACGCATGAAATTGGCTAAACATTTTCTCCGAACAAATATAGAACCAAAATGGATGGTCTTATGCCTATTACCAGTTCTTCCTCCCGAACCGAGGCCAATCGTTCAATTAGGTGAAGGTGGACTTATTACCTCGTCAGATCTAAATGAACTTTATCGAAGAGTTATCAATCGGAATAATACTCTTACAAATTTATTAGCAAGAAGTGGATCTGAGTCATTTGTTATTTGTCAAAAAAAATTGATCCAGGAAGCCGTAGATGCACTTCTTGATAATGGTATCTGCGGACAACCAATGAGAGACAGTCATGATAGGCCTTATAAATCGTTTTCAGATGTGATCGAAGGCAAAGAGGGAAGATTTCGTGAAAATTTACTAGGCAAACGAGTTGATTATTCAGGTCGTTCCGTTATTGTGGTGGGTCCCTTTCTATCATTGTACCAATGTGGATTACCCTCAGAAATAGCAATAGAGCTTTTTCAAGCATTTGTAATTCGTAGTCTCATTGGACGACATATTGCTCCCAACCTAAGAGCTGCTAAAAGTATGATTCGAGATAAGGGACCCATTGTATGGGAAGTACTTCAAGAGGTTATGCAAGGACATCCCGTATTGTTGAATCGAGCACCTACCTTACACAAATTGGGAATACAAGCGTTTCAACCTATTTTAGTAGAAGGACGTGCCATTCGTTTACATCCATCGGTTTGTGGAGGATTTAATGCAGACTTTGACGGAGATCAGATGGCTGTCCATGTACCTTTATCTCTGGAAGCTAGAGCAGAAGCTCGTTTACTCATGTTTTCTGAGACAAATCTTTTGTCTCCAGCTATCGGGGATCCTATTTCTATACCAACTCAGGATATGCTTCTTGGGCTTTATATATCAACGGTCGAAAATAGTCAAGGTATTTACGGGAATAGGTACCATCCGTATCACTCGGAAAAGAAAAGCTTTTCTTGTAAGAAACCTTCCTTTTATAGTTATGATGATGTGCTCAGAGCTTACCGACAGAAACGAATTGACTTATACAGCCCCTTATGGCTCCGGTGGGGGGAATTGGATTTACGTATCATTACCTCAGTAAACCAAGAAGCCCCTATCGAAGTTCAATACGAATCTTTGGGTACTTTCCACGAAATCCATGAACATTATCGAATAAGAAAAGGTAGAATGGGGGAAATCCTTAATATATACATTCGAACAACTGTTGGTCGTACTCGTTTCAATCGAGAAATGGAAGAAGCCATACAAGGGTTTGCCTGTTTTGAACACCCAAAGAAATCACTACCAGCTCTCAGGATCTAATGTTATTGATCTTATGATTTTTTCATTAGTGCAGATATAGAGATCGAGGAAGCCTTCGAATAATCGGCTTGAACCCATTGCTTAATCCTACTCATGAAAATATGGAGATTTTTACTTATGAAGAAACAAACTAGATTGCCCTTTGATAATTTGCCCTTTTATAATAAAGTGATGGATAAAACTGCCATTAAAAAGCTTATTAGCAGATTAATAGATCACTTCGGAATGACATATACATCACATATCTTGGATCAACTCAAAACTTCAGGTTTTAAACAAGCTACTGATACAGCTATTTCATTAGGAATTGATGATCTTTTAACAGCGCCTTCCAAAGGATGGCTCGTCCAAGATGCGGAGCAACAAGGTTCTGTTTCGGAGAAACAGAATCATTATGGGAATTTACATGCAGTGGAAAAATTACGTCAATCGATCGAGATATGGTATGCTACCAGTGAATATTTGAGAAAAGAAATGAATACGAATTTTAGCATGACTGATCCCTTAAATCCAGTACATGTGATGTCTTTCTCAGGAGCTAGGGGAAGTACATCTCAGGTTCACCAATTAGTAGGTATGAGAGGATTAATGTCAGATCCTCAAGGACAAATCATTGATCTACCCATTCGAAGGAATTTACGCGAAGGGCTCTCTTTAACGGAATATATTATTTCCTGTTATGGGGCTCGTAAAGGAGTTGTGGATACTGCTGTACGAACAGCAGATGCTGGATACCTCACACGTAGACTTGTTGAAGTAGTTCAACAAATTGTAGTACGTAGAACAGATTGTGGCACTGTCCAAGGTATTTTCGTAAGTCCCATTCAAGGTCGAGAGAGGGACATAAATGAAGTTTTTGTACGAACACAAATACTTATTGGCCGTGTGCTAGCAGACGATGTATATATAAATAGGAGATGCATTGCCACGCGCAATCAGGATATTGGAGTTGGACTTGCCAATCAATTAAGAAACCTTCGACCACGACCAATATATATACGAACCCCCTTTACTTGCAAGAGTATATCTCGGATTTGTCAATTATGTTATGGTCGGAGTACTACTCACAGTCACTTGATTGAATTAGGAGAAGCAGTAGGTATTATTGCGGGCCAATCCATTGGGGAACCAGGAACTCAACTAACACTAAGGACTTTTCATACCGGGGGGGTATTTACTGGTGATATTGCAGAACATATACGAGCCCCTTTCAATGGAAAGATTGAATTCAATGAGAATTTGGTTTATCCCACACGTACACGTAATGGACATCCTGCTTATCTATGTCATAATAACTTATCCATTACTATTGATGGTCAGAATCAAGTACAGAACTTAACCATTCCACCACAAAGTTTGCTTTTGGTTCAAAATGATCAATATGTGGAATCGGAACAAATTATTGCCGAGGTTCGTGCTAGAACATCTTCCTTCAAGGAAAAAGTTCGCAAAAATATATATTCTGACTTAGAAGGAGAAATGCACTGGAGTACCAATGTGTGTCATGCACCTGAATATGTACACGGTAATGTTCATTCTATACTCAGGACGGGTTATCTATGGATATTATCGGGAGGTATATACGGATCCGGTGTAGTACCCTTTCCATTTCATAAGTATCAGGATCAAGTAGATGTTCAACCTTTTGTTGCCAAACATACCGATTCTTACGTGGATCAAGTGGAACATAGATCAGGTGACTCAAACTGCTATGGGAAGGAAGAACAAATCTTCAGTTATTCAGAAACTGAAGCTGATCGGACCATATCCAACGAGCATCGAGACTCTATTTATGTCACCTTTTCCCCTAAGAATTACAATATGAAGGGGAAAAAGCAAATGAATCGATTCATCGTCTCGTTGCAGTGTGATAAAGAATGGGGAAAAAGAATAATACCTTGTCCTGATGCGATTCTTAGAATACCAAAAAGTGGTATTCTACAGATAAATTCCATTTTTGGATATTCTAACGTAGAACATGGAATACCGGATGGGCCGAATATGACAACACCCTTTTCCCTAGATTTATCGAGGGAAGGGGACAACTTGCAGATTCAAATTAGCAATTCCATTTTGTATGAAGATGGTGAACGAATCCAAGTAATGAGTGATACAAGTATTCCATTGGTTCGAACTTGTCTAGGATTTGATTGGGAACAAATAGATTCTATAGAATCTGAGGCTTATGTTTCTCTTATTTCAGTAAGAACAAATAAGATCGTTAACAATATGGTTCAAATTAGCTTGATGAAATACCCCCCTTTTTTCATGGGGAGAAGGAACAATAAAGCAAGTTCAAATTTGATGTTCCATAACAATTTGGACCACACTAATCTTTTCTCTTCCAATGGGGCGAGTCAATTAATTAGTAAGCATCAAGGGACTATTTGTTCATTATCTAATGGGGAAGAAGACAGTGGATCTTTTATGGTTCTATCACCATCCGACTGTTTTCGAATCGTTCTATTCAATGATTCTAAATGTTATGATATGGGAAATAAATCAAATAGAAAGGATCCTATGAGAAAAATCATTGAATTTTCAGGTCTCTTGGGTCATTTACATAGTATAACCAGCCGTTTTCCATCCTCCCATTTTATAACTGATAAAAAAGTATTATCAAAGAAACATTCCATTTTCCACAATTATTTCATGGACGAAAATATGAGAATTTCTCATTTCGATCCGTGCAGGAACATCATTTCCAATCTCTTGGGTCCAAATTGGTGCTCTTCCTCATCCGAATTCTGCAAAAAAACATTTCCAGTAGTTAGTCTTGGACAATTGATTCCTGAAAGTGTATGGATATCCGAGGATGAACCACTCCCCGAATCTGGTCAAATTATAGCAGTTGATGAGGAATCTTTAGTCATTAGATCAGCTAAACCCTATCTGGCTACTCGAAAAGCGACTGTTCATGGTCATTATGGAGAAATTCTTGACAAAGGAGATACATTGATAACATTGATATATGAAAGGTTAAAATCCAGTGATATAATTCAAGGTCTTCCTAAAGTTGAACAATTGTCAGAAGCCCGTTTGAATAATTCAATATCGATGAATCTGAAAGAAAGTTTTGAAAATTGGACCGGAGATATGACAAGATTTCTTGGAAGTCTTTGGGGGTTATTCATCAGCGCTAGGATAACTATGGAACAAAGTCAGATTCATTTAGTCAATCAGATTCAAAAAGTTTACCGATCCCAAGGGGTACGAATTGGTGATAAGCATATAGAGATTATTGTACGCCAAATGACATCGAAAGTATTAATTTCAGAAGATGGAACGGCTAATGTTTTTTCACCGGGGGAACTCATTGGATTATCACGAGCACAGAGAATGGATCGTGCTCTGGAAGAGACAATCTACTATCAAACCATGTTATTAGGAATAACAAGGGCATCTCTGAATACTCAAAGTTTTATATCCGAAGCGAGTTTCCAAGAAACTGCTCGGGTCTTAGCTAAAGCTGCTCTACAAGGTCGTATCGATTGGTTGAAAGGCTTGAAGGAAAATGTTATTCTCGGGGGGATGATACCTGCCGGTACTGGGCAACATATTCACCGTTCAGGGAAACGGAACGGAATAGATCCAAGAATAGGGAATAGGAATCTATTTAGCAACAAAGTGAAGGATATTTTATTTCATCATGACAAAGTATCTTTTTTTTCCATTCAAGAAAATTATCACAATATATTAAAACAGCCATTAAAAGAGTCTTGAGAAAGAGATTTCTTTTTATGTTCATGAATATCTCTTCTATAACAGGAAGAATATGAAATATTCTATGAGTGAGAACGTTTCTACCACGTACTAGACAGACAGGCAATCTTTAAGATGTAATCGATTCCGTTGGAATAATTAGATATTATGATACATTTTATTTCGCTATTTTGGGGAGGAAAGCGAACGAGAATGAGCAAAAGATATTGGAACATTGATTTGGAAGAGATGATGGAAGCAAGAGTTCATTTAGGGCATAAAACTAGGAAATGGAACCCTAAGATGGCACCTTACATTTTTACAGAGCGTAAAGATACTCATATTATTAATCTGGCTAAAACTGCTCGTTCTTTATCAGAAGCTTGTGATTTGGTGTTTGATATAGCAGGTAGAGGAAAACAATTCCTGATAGTCGGTACGAAATATCAAGCAACTGATTTAGTAGCATCAGCTGCTACAGAAGCTCGATGTCATTATGTAAATAGAAAATGGCTTGGTGGTATGTTAACTAATTGGTCTACTACAGAGACGAGACTTCAGAAGTTCAAGGATTTAAAAAAAGAACAAGATACGGGACGATTCAATCAACTTCCAAAAAAAGAAGCAGCTATGCTCAAGAGACAATTAGACCAATTGCAGAAATATCTAGGTGGGATTAGATACATGAGGAGCTTACCCGATATTGCGATAATTACCAATCAACGAGAAGAATCCATTGCTCTTGGGGAATGTAGAACTTTGGGTATTCCGACAATTTGCTTGGTTGATACAGATTGTGATCCAGATCTCGTGGATATCCCAATTCCAGCCAATGATGATGGTATAGCTTCAATCCAATTGATCCTGAACAGATTAACGTCAGCAATTTGCGAAGGAAGGGCATTAAGGTCATTATAGCTATATGAAGGGCTAATAGAAAGTGAATTAGTAATAAAAAGAAAATAGAAAAAAAGGGGGGGGGGAAGGACCTGAGGATTTACTGAGTTGGCTGCTATTCCATCCAAAATCTCGTAAGAGCCAATTTCATTTATTGGTTTGGTTGGCTGCTCCAAATTGAAAAATATTCTTAATGGAATAACCCTTTTATTATCTCGTGACATCAAAAATTCTTATGAGAGTGAAATAATTGAGGAATCTAGCATTTATTTGATAAAAATAATTTCTTTTCTTCTTTAAGTTCATCTTTACAAGGGGGTAATATGGATATCGTACGATCTCCTATTAGCACACTGAATCATATCTACGATATATCCGGTGTGGAAGTGGGTCAACATTTTTATTGGCAAATAGGGGGGTTTCAAGTTCATGGACAGGTACTTATAACTTCTTGGATTGTAATTGCTGTCTTATTAGGTTCAGCTACCATAGCTGTTCGAGATCCACAAACCATTCCTACCGGTGGTCAAAATTTTGTTGAATATATTCTCGAATTTTTTCGGGACTTGACCAGAACTCAGATTGGGGAGGAAGAATATGGTCCCTGGGTTCCCTTTATTGGAACTATGTTTCTATTTATCTTTGTTTCTAACTGGTCAGGTGCTCTTCTTCCTTGGGGAATTCTAAAATTACCTCAGGGGGAGTTAGCCGCACCTACAAATGATATTAATACTACGGTTGCTCTAGCTTTACTTACGTCAGTAGCATATTTCTATGCAGGTCTTGCAAAGAAGGGGTTAGGTTATTTTGGTAAATATATTCAACCAACCCCAATACTTTTACCAATTAACATCTTAGAAGATTTTACAAAACCTTTATCACTTAGTTTTCGACTTTTTGGAAATATATTAGCTGACGAATTGGTAGTTGCCGTTCCTGTTTCTCCGGTACCTTTAGTAGTTCCTATACCTGTAATGTTCCTGGGATTATTTACGAGCGGTATTCAAGCTCTGATCTTTGCAACTCTAGCTGCAGCTTATATAGGTGAATCCATGGAGGGTCATCATTAAATCACTGTCCAATCAGACAGAATAGTTTCTAAGTATCGTACCAACGCATGACTTGATATGTATGGTAGAAGCAAATCATATTTCTTAGTAAAAAGAGCTTGGTAACAAGATTTAAGATCAGTTAACTACTTCTGTCCATTAGATCTCCAGATAGAGTGGATCCGATTGGTCCATTTGTATAGAAATATGAGAGAAAATAGGATCGAACAGGTTCACTAATCGGAGTTGTTTGAGTAAAGAATGTACCCCGGCGTAGAACGATGAAATTTTTGTTCCCATCAAGGGGAGGATTTTTTCGAACGTGTTTACTTTGTATATAATTCGTTTCATATATTAATCCATTTATATTTATTATAAAAGCCTTTTAGATTATATGGATTAATATATCATCTGTAGATGTTATATATAATGACTTATAGGCTTTTACGCAGTCTATTCTCTCTCCGTGATAAGAATTCATATGTTCAATAAAATGGAATCTTTATTTTTGAATATTATTCAGATGAAATATTTTCATAAGGGATAATAGGTTTCCTTATTCGTTGATATTATCACTTTGATACAATCAAGAAATATTTTGGGTTCTTAGCTGTTCGGAAGAAATCGTTCCATAATTTTACCATTGGTGAACACTCAATAGATGAAACTGTTGTATTATACACTATTTCCTGATCTTAGTAAGAGGAGATTACCATGGATCCCTTAATTTCTGCTGCTTCTGTTATTGCTGCTGGATTATCTGTAGGGCTTGCTTCCATTGGCCCTGGCGTTGGCCAGGGCACTGCTGCGGGCCAGGCTGTAGAAGGTATTGCGAGACAACCAGAAGCAGAAGGTAAAATACGAGGTACCTTACTGCTAAGTTTAGCTTTTATGGAAGCTTTAACAATTTATGGACTAGTTGTGGCCCTAGCGCTTCTATTTGCGAATCCCTTTGTTTAATCCTGAAAAAAAAAAAGATCCCTACACCTCGTCATTACATTAGTATTTCTCCAAGAATTTCCTTGTTCAGCTGCGGGAGAGACTGATCTGAATAATTAGCAAATGAATTCTTCTTCCTATAACTATACTTCGGTCGGAAAGATTCATGACGCGTGCGACAGGGAAGGGAAGGGAATGGATAGGGCAAGCAAATTCATTTTATCCTTTTCTTTTTATCCTTATCAAAAACCTGGGACTAAGTATCCAAAATATTCTTATCCAGAACTAGATAGGATCAAAAAAGAAAAGAACAAAATGATGTAGAACATATCCTTATCTATGAGGGGCGAGCATATGAAAAATGTAATTGATCCTTTCATTTCCTTGAGTTATTGGCCTTCTGCTGGGGGTTTCGGATCAAATACCAATATTTTAGAAACAAATATAATAAATCCAAGTGTGGTACTTAGTGTACTGATCTATTTTGGAAAGGGAGTGTGTGCGAGTTGTATATTCGAATAATATGGCTGGGCCCAACCAGCTGCACTTTGGAGATAGAAAAGTGCATGATCTCAACGAATTACTTCCGAACGGGGAATAGCGAAGAACTATAGCATTTCGTAATTGATTGGGAAATGAACTCTTAGTTTATACCAACCAATGAGGGAGGACCACTAGAATGGTTAAAGCTGAACTGTTTGAAGTCTAAGCACAACTAACTGGGTATTCTTTCCACCGCTGTGTCAAGATGAGATGGATTCAAAGGCATAGTTGGAGATTGATCCGATATAAAACATTCATATCAATGGAATAATTTCATCTATTTACTGAAAAATAGTCCCAATCTCCCATCCAATTTTAGTTCCAATGCTGAACTGACAACCTAAACAGAAGGGAAATTATTCGATAGAACAAAAATAAGGAGGCACAAATTAATTAATTGAATGGAACGATTCAATTTTCATGGGGGAAGAATAGGAGAGAAAAGGGGAAACGAAAACAAAAACAACTTTATTGATAATTGCAAATCCCTTTTGCTGGAAGAGCCCTTGGAGATCTCGGTCTTTTATAAATTGATTCTAATCTTCCGTAAACGGAACGGAAAGGGCAGGCTTGGTGTGAAGGGGGAACGTATATGTTCCTGGGGAATAAAAAAGAACTGAGCAGGAGAGCCGAATGAATCGAAAGATTCGTGTTCGGTTTGGGAAGAGATTATGAATTCGTGAAATTTGTGAATAGATAATCTACTTTCATTAAGTAATCTATTAGATAACCGTAAACAGAAAATATTGAATACTATTCGGAATTCGGAAGAACTATGTAAAGGAGCTATCGATCAGCTCGAGAAAGCTCGGGCTCGCTTAAGGGAAGTGGAAATGATAGGGGACGAAATCCGGGTAAATGGAGACTCCCAAGTAGAACGAGAGAAAGAGGATCTCATCAATGCTGCTTCTGAGAATTTGGAACAATTAGAGGATCCCAAGAATGAAACGATTTACTCCGAACAGCAAAGAGCAATTGACCAGATCCGACAACAAGTTTCTCGCCAAGCTTTACGAAGAACTATAGGAACTTTGAATAGTCGTTTTAAAATTGAGTTGCATTTACGTACGATCAATCAAAATATTGGCCTGTTTAGAACCATGATGAACACACCAGATTAGTTGTTAGTTGTTAGTTGCTATAGGCCCTATTTCTCAACAGATAATTAATAAGTGCTAATGGGAAATCTTCAAATCGACGAAATTAGTAGTATTATACGGAAACAGATCAAACAATATAACGACGCAGTAGGAGTTGGTAATCTTGGCACCGTACTTCAAGTAGGAGATGGCATTGCTCGTATTCATGGTCTTTATGAAGTAATGGCAGGGGAATTAGTGGAATTTGGAGATGGTACAGTAGGCATTGCCCTAAATTTGGGATCGGATAATGTTGGAGCTGTATTAATGGGTGATGGCTTGATGATACAAGAAGGTAGTTCCGTGAGAGCAACAGGAAAAATTGCTCAGATACCAGTAAGTGATGCGTATTTGGGTCGTGTTGTAAATGCTCTAGCCCAACCCATTGATGGTAAGGGTCAAATTTCAGCTTCCGAATTTCGACTGATTGAATCTCCCGCTCCAGGTATTATATCAAGACGTTCCGTATATGAACCCCTTCAAACGGGGCTTATTGCTATTGATTCTATGATTCCTATAGGACGTGGTCAGCGAGAATTAATTATTGGGGACAGACAGACCGGCAAGACAGCAGTAGCTACAGATACTATTCTTAATCAAAAGAGTCAAAATGTAATCTGTGTCTATGTAGCAATTGGTCAAAGAGCTTCTTCCGTGGCTCAGGTAGTTAATACATTTCAAGAACGCGGCGCAATGGAATATACCATTGTGGTAGCGGAAACTGCGGATTCTCCCGCTACATTACAATATCTCGCTCCTTATACAGGGGCAGCTTTGGCTGAATACTTCATGTATAAGAAACAACATACATCAATCATTTATGACGATCTCTCCAAACAGGCACAAGCTTATCGACAAATGTCTCTTCTATTAAGAAGACCACCTGGCCGAGAAGCTTATCCGGGAGATGTTTTCTATTTGCATTCCCGTCTCTTGGAAAGAGCAGCTAAATTAAGTTCCCAGTTAGGTGAGGGGAGTCTTACTGCTCTACCAATAGTTGAGACTCAAGCTGGAGATGTTTCAGCTTATATTCCCACTAATGCAATTTCCATTACCGATGGACAAATATTTTCATCGGCCGATCTATTCAATGCCGGGATCCGACCTGCTATTAATGTGGGTCTTTCCGTATCTAGAGTAGGATCTGCGGCTCAGATAAAAGCTATGAAAAAGGTAGCTGGAAAGTTGAAATTAGAGTTAGCTCAATTTGCAGAGTTGGAAGCCTTTGCACAATTTGCTTCCGATCTTGATAAAGCTACTCAAGATCAATTGGCAAGGGGTCAACGATTACGTGAGTTGCTCAAACAATCTCAATCGGCTCCTTTGAAAGTAGAAGAACAAATAGCTACTATTTATACCGGAACAAATGGATACCTGGATATATTAGAAATAGCACAGGTGAGAAATTTTCTCGTTCGGTTACGCGAGTATTTGATAAAGAATAAACCTCAGTTCGGAGAAATTATATGTTCTACTGGTACATTTACAGAAGAAGCGAAAGCCCTTTTGGAAGAGGCTCTTAAGGAACATACTGAACTTTTTTTACTTCAAGAAAAAAAATGAATATTTGATAATTTGGTGGGATTATTCAGAACAGGAAAAAGAGCTGAATAATTTGTTCCAATACATTGCACAACAATTTAGAAAAATTGAAGAGTATTACGTCCAATAGGATTTGAACCTATACCGAAGGTTTAGAAGACCTCTGTCCTATCCATTAGACGATGGACGCTCTTTCTATCTTCCCTTTTTTTATTTTCACTCCTTTTGGCATACATTGTCCCGATCTACCTTTTTATTCACAATGAGGTTATAGGATAGAAAAAGAATGGAATCTATTTCACATTGCAACGGAAAATTGATTTCGAGTGAATCGTGAAATTATGTTATATACTTAATCACTTTATATCTACCTATTCTATCTATATAGATAGATATAGAACAGGTAGATATCCGTTAGCGGGTAGCGGGAATCGAACCCGCATCGTTAGCTTGGAAGGCTAGGGGTTATAGTCGACATTGATTATTCAATGCCTCTAATTCAGAACCGAACATGAGAATTTCATGTCATTCAGCTCCTTCATGGGGGATAGAGAGCGGTATGAGGGAAGAAGCGGAATATTTATATTAAATCTTTGTGAAAGGAAATTTCAATTCTTTTCTTTCTCCTCTTTTCTTTTCGAATAAAACCCTAATTTCTTATCGTACCCATGGCATCTACGTCAGTTTCTTCTCTTTTCTACTCTTCTCTTTTTTTAGTGAAGGGCCCAAAATCGTAGAATACTTACTCACTTTCTAGATGATCCCGATAGAAAGAGAAATTTGAAAAGTTTCAAATAATCACAAATCTTTCTAGTTACTTCGTTCCCTATTTCTACTGATTCTGATCCCTAGGAGAACAAATTCCACCGAGCTCGAACGAAATGCCGATAACCCAAGTAAACCAAAGTCATCGTTCTATAGCTATTCGGCTTCAACCTGGGGTCCTTCCATCCATAAGTTGAAGGTTTAGTCACGATGAAAAAATATCTTTGGATCCCCATAGATCTGGAATTTATCTAACCTTTCAAACATTCTGTGTCGCTATCTTGGAACCAAAAATGTGTTTCTCTTTCATCATTTCAGACCCAGATTACGAGAAGGTATGCTATTCCTGGGCATTCATAGGGAAGGGTTTGAGCCTATCTGGAAATAGAGCTTTAGATGGATCTTTGATCCATGTAAAAGATCCTTCAACTATTCGAGTTGATAATGTAACGAATCACACTTTTACCACTAAACTATACCCGCAACGATCTGATTGTAACATACGGATCGATCTTTTGTCCAACCAATAGGAAGATGAGGAGTTATCAATCAACCTCTATTGAAAGTTTCTATCAATCATTACCTCGTTTTCATAATTACATGAATCTCCGGAGATGGAGATTCATGTAATTATAGATTACCTTTGCGAATTGCTAATAAAACAATAACTAAAGGGCCCGATACAACCATCAGAGTCAGAACAGTGAGTTGCGCAATAACTTCTAGATCCATTTGGTTTTCTTTCACCCTCCATCGACTGGATGTATGAATAAAATGTTGTCGGTATCAATCACTTTTCTTCTATTTTGTTGCGCAATAACTTCTAGATCCATTTGGTTTTCTTTCACCCTCCATCGACTGGATGTATGAATAAAATGTTGTCGGTATCAATCACTTTTCTTCTATTTTGTCTTCTTCGGACTCCTACCCATTTGTGTAGGTTCGATCAGGAACCTATTATGGCCTTGAGCAACTAATATCTTTACAATAATCTAATATCTTTACAATAATCTAATATCTTTAGATAGAGAACCCTTCAATATCTAGATAATAAAATTTGATACTGGAGAGGAATAAATGGACTAATCCATCTAACGCATTTATTCAAACTGATTGGGGAGGGAATGAAGAGATGATAATAGAGGTTCAATTTTTGATAGCTTTTTTTCTTGCCTTTACAGCAAGTATTCTAGCTCTCAAATTAGGTCAAGCACTGTATGAATAGATAGTGGCCTGGCCGATGGCCAGGCCAAGCAGGTCAGAAAAAAGAGAGGAAAAGAAATAACTATTTTGAACGAAATGAGCAATACGATTGACTAGATTGTTCTTTATCCAACTGAATAATTGCAATATTCATTATATTGCCAATACAATCCGTACATACTATGGTATACACCTTTACTCCACCATTCATTTTGTTACACATGAACTCTTCCATCTTGGAGAGATGGCTGAGCGGACCAAAGCGGCGGATTGCTAATCCGTAGTACGGATCATCCGTACCGAGGGTTCGAATCCCTCTCTCTCCGTTCGTACACTATTGATCCTGAAAACGAATAACCCCGAATCTTTCTACGGAACGGAAAAGACCCATTAACCTGGAGACTTTTTTCACTATTCTTTACGTCCGGGATTACGTCCTGGATCGTTCGATAGAAATCCAAAGATAAAAAGAGAAATGAAAAATACCACTACTGCGTAAACGAACAGCTTAAGAGTAAGCATTACGTAATCTCCGGAATCCTTATTATAAGTACAACAGAATAGATCATCAATCTTTGTACCATATATGGATACTTGAATACCAAACAATAGTATGATTGTTACAAATCACGAAATTATTTCTTCGAATCACGTGTGAAAATAAATTTGAAAGAAGAAGAGAAATTTTCTCTTTGTTTTCCAAATTTATTTTTTCCCTCTTATTTTTTGGATCAACCAGATATTTATCGAATATTTATGAAAATATGTCATTGGTATCGATCGTATCAATATGTGACCCAATAGCCCGATCCGAAGTGAGCGGTGGGATCGGAAGGAATTGATGAAGGTTAGTGGAAAAGTTTTTATCCGGGAGCAGATAAGGTATCTGAATCTGGTATCGTCGGGTGGAACAAGGATAGAACTTCTGTCACAAAAAAATGGAAAGAGTTATACAAAAATTGGATCAATGACAGCGATCCAAAAACTTGAAAAAGAAGAAAAAAAAGATACTTTTTATCGAAAACTTACAGCAGCTTGCCAAACAAAGGCTAAGAGAAAAGAGAGAACAGGAATAATTGGCATTACATCGACAATTGGATCAAAAATTGCATAAGCCTCAGGTAATTTTCCAAAAAAGGGATTATTTGAATGAATAAAGGCATCATCTAGACAAATATTGAACATAACTGGCATTTTTCTTCTCCAATAAAAATTAGGGGGGGGTAAAGCCAGAAAAGTCTTTGATTGATCGAATCGATCGAAGCTCTTCGGCAAGTTTGACCGGACTTGGGGTTGGAAGGGATGATTCTTTCATACATACAATATTTTACCCAATCTAATAGAAAATGATCAATGAATGAATATTCTTGTCCCTTTTTCTGTTTTTCCTATTATGTCCAATTCCATCAATAACCTATTTTGTTGAAATATCCACAAATTTTTTTTGCCCAATTGGGATCTGATCTAATTAATCTTGGATCCTAATGGGTTGACAAAAAATTTGATATAAGTATTCATTAGCATATTAATAGGGAAATAGGATGGGAATGGGGCGTGGCCAAGCGGTAAGGCAGCAGGTTTTGATCCTGTTATTCGGAGGTTCGAATCCTTCCGTCCCAGACTTATTTCATTGGTTCCTGTTTTCCCTTCCCTCGCTCTTCCCTTTCTTCTTTCGTAAAAGGTAAATCCAATGGAATTTTGTTTTTCTTTTTCTCATAATTTCACCATACTTAACTTATCAGAAGGGAATGGGAATGTTATTACAATAGGGAAGAGATAAAGGGATATCTCTGTGGTGCAAGATGGGAATACGGATCAATTTGAGATAAGGTTCAATTTATGAAATTAGCCCATTGGATGTATGCTGGTCCTGCTCATATTGGAACTCTACGAGTAGCTAGTTCGTTCAAAAATGTCCATGCCATTATGCATGCTCCTCTAGGAGATGATTATTTTAATGTAATGCGTTCTATGTTAGAACGGGAAAGAAATTTTACTCCTGCAACTGCTAGTATAGTAGATCGTCACGTACTAGCACGTGGATCTCGAAAAAGAGTTGTGGATAATATTCTTCGAAAAGATAAGGAGGAAAGTCCCGATCTTATCATATTAACACCTACGTGTACCTCTAGTATCTTGCAAGAGGATTTAAAAAACTTTGTGGATAGAGCATCCATAATCTCCGATTGCAACGTCATTTTTGCGGATGTGGATCATTATCAAGTGAATGAAATTCAGGCAGCGGATAGAACTTTGGAACAGGTAGTTCGATATTATTTGGATAAATCCCATACATTGGATCAATTCGTAACAGATGCACCTTCTGTAAATATAATTGGGATTCTTACTCTGGGTTTTCATAATCGACACGATTGTCGTGAGTTGAGACGTTTATTAAAAGATCTGGACATCAGAATTAATCAAATAATTCCTGAAGGAGGATCTGTAGAGGATCCAAAAAATTTACCAAAAGCTCGGTTCAATTTAATTCCTTATCGTGAAGTGGGCTTAATGACAGCGATGTATTTGAATAAGGAATTTGGAATGCCTTATGTATCTACAACTCCTATGGGAGCTGTAGATATGGCCGAGTGCATCCGACAGATAAAGAAATCTCTTGATATTTTGGCGGCTCCTATTTTATCGAGCAAAAGGGTTGATTACGAATCCTATATCGATGGACAAACTCGATTCGTTTCCCAAGCTGCTTGGTTCTCAAGATCTATCGATTGTCAGAACTTTACGGGGAAAGAAACAGTCGTTTTTGGTGATGCAACTCATGCTGCTTCAATCACTAAGATACTTGCTAGAGAGATGGGAATTCGTGTGAGTTGTACAGGTACTTATTGTAAACATGATGCAGAATGGTTCAAAGAGCAAATTAAAGATTTTTGTGATGAGATGATCATCACAGATGATCATGCTGAAGTAGGAGATATTATCGCTCGCGTGGAACCCTCTGCAATATTTGGTACTCAAATGGAACGTCATATTGGTAAACGTCTTGAGATTCCCTGTGGAGTTATTTCCGCACCAGCTCATATCCAAAATTTTTCCTTGGGATATCGACCCTTCCTGGGTTACGAAGGTACTAATCAAATAGCTGATCTAGTTTATAACTCATTCGCTCTGGGTATGGAGGATCATCTTCTAGAGATTTTTTGTGGTCATGATACGAAGGAAATAATGACTAAATCATTATCCACGGATATTAGTCCAATTTGGGATCCTGAAAGTCGGCAAGAATTGGGTAAAATCCCCCGTTTTGTAAGAGACGAAGTAAAGATAAATACAGAAAAATTTGCACGACGAAAGGGCCTTTTGAACGTTACTGTCGAGGTAATGCACGCAGCTAAAGAAGCATTAAGTTAAGTACCTAATCAATATCAATTAATTGATTACATTGAGTGTATTCTATACAAAAAGAGTGGATCCAATTCGATACCTATTCCTATCATATCAATTGAGTTAATGACTATTCATAATCACGTCTCGATCATGATTCGAGATCAGGGAGGGATCTTCAAAACATCGTCTGAAACGATGTGGTAATTTACATAATTGGTTTCGTGAATATGGATTATGACATCATTTCATATTCGGATCAAGTGCCCTTGGCTCAAAATTATTCTTATTTTCTTATTTTCTTATTTTCTTATATACTCTCCAAGTAAATCTCGTTTCCACGTGATTCCATACAAAGATGACGAATATTTGAATCGTTCTATTGTTAAAGCCTAGGATTTTCTATCGATGTGTCTAACATCTCGTCCCAATACAGCGACAATCCAACAATTCATTTATCTCTTATTCTGGATTGACAATAGTGTATTGTGTCGATATAATTCGTCCATTCACAATAGAAATAGATATCTTAGGTTCATCATTTATCAGTGATTCTATCCAATCATGATAATTCTGTCGATGGATCATTTATTCATAACCTAGATTACTTTATTCTGGAATGGTGGATCGAAACTATACATATCCATATATGAACTGACGAGTGAATTATTTGGTCATTCACATAGGTTTTTGATCCCTCCCGTTCGTCAATTAGATTGGTAGGATTCTATTTACCGGTTCATATTGAGTAACCTCGCATTCCACTTCGATCGTATATATACTCAATATCTATTCGCAATATGGGTTGCTAACTCAATGGTAGAGTACTCGGCTTTTAAGTGCGACTAAGATCTTTTACACATTTGAATGAAGTAGAAAACTCGTCGATACCACCGGTAAAGTTCGGAAGACTACGACTGATCCTCGAAGTATAATGAACGGAAAAAAAAGCATGTCGTTCCAACATATGATCTTTATGATACCTGATATTATTTCTCGGATACCTGATTGTATTCGATCAGGACCGGATCTGATTCAAGGAATCAAATGGGTGGGAAATGTCTATTATATACCTGGATGGATGTATAATATGCTCATCCTTTCGGATCAAATGTGATAATTGTGAATAGGATTTAATCAATTCGCGGTTAAGTCGAATGAGTCAATGGAGAAAGCTATATGACTTGAATCATAAGTAGACCCAGAGAAACGAGCTTCTGTTCCTCGTTCCAATTAAACGAGCGAGGAATTCCCTTTACTGATCAGAAGTTAAGAGCAGTTTAGTACCTGATATCGGGAGGTTTTCCCTGAGTAGATCAGGGATTTATACACTCACAATGAGTCCTAAGTACTCGAGTACAGATGTGTAAGATAAATAGTGTACTGACCAGGTTTATTTATTCCATGAGTCAGGAGAGCGATTGGTTGCCAGGATAAAAGATTTTTGTTCTTCCTCATGACGAATGAGATCCTTGGGTAGTAAATCTATAGAAGATAGAATCTTTATATTCGGATATATCTCTTTTTTCCTATCTTGTTCCGACTAGATCGCACCATGTATTTTCTCAGAAATGAAGAGGTTATTCTCATGAACGAGGGCCATAGCTGAGGTTTGGAAATGGATGAATTCCATAGATACGGAAAGGAAGATAACTCTCGGCAACAATGCTTTTTATATCCACTCTTTTTTCAGGAAGATCTTTACGCAATTTCTCATGATCATTATTTGGATGGATCAAGTTATTCCGAACCGATGGAACATTTAAGTTCCAATGATCAATTCAGTTTCCTAACTGTAAAACGTTTGATTGGTCAAATACGTCAACAAAATCATTCAATTGTTTTATTCGTGAATTGCGCTCCAAATCCATTAGCTGATTGCAAGAAGAGTTCCTATTCTGAATCGGTACTAGAAGGACTTACATTGGTCCTGGAAGTTCCGTTCTCTATACGGTCAAAATATTCTGTGGAAGGGATGAATGAATGGAAGAGTTTCCGGTCGATCCATTCAATATTTCCCTTCTTGGAGGAGAAATTCCCGCATTCAAATTATATATCAGATGCACGAATACCCTATTCTATTCATCCGGAAATTTTGGTTCGAACCTTTCGTCGCTGGATCCGAGATGCTCCCTCCTTGCACCCATTACGCTCTGTTCTCTATGAATATCGAAATAGTCCAGAGAATTTACAAAGATCAATTATTGTCGTCCCAAGAGTAAATACGAGATTCTTCCTGTTCCTGTGGAATTATTATGTCTATGAATGCGAATCCATTTTCTTTTCCCTTCTTAAACGATCCTCTCATTCACGATCGTTGTCTCATAGACCTTTCCCTCAGCGAACTCATTTTCATCGAAAGATAAAACATATTATCATATTTTCTCGTCGAAATTCACTGAAAAGTATCTGGTTGTTGAAGGATCCTAAAATTCACTATGTTAGATATGGTGAAAGATCTATTATAGCTATAAAAGGTACTCATCTCCTAGTGAAAAAATGTAGATATTATCTTCTACTTTTTCGGCAATGTTATTTCCATCTTTGGTCCGAACCGTATAGGGTCTGTTCTCATCAATTATCCAAGAATTGTTCTTCTTCTCCAGGTTATTTTCTGAGGGTTCGGATGAACCCTCTTTTGGTCAGAACCAAAATGCTAGATGAGTTATTCATCGCCGATCTTATTACCAATGAATTTGATCCAATAGTTCCGATTGTACCAATACTTGGATTATTGGCTAGAGAAAAATTCTGTGACATATCAGGACGGCCAATTAGTAAATTGTCTTGGACCAATCTAACAGATGATGATATCCTCAATCGATTTGATCAAATTTGGAGAAATCTTTTTCATTACTACAGTGGATCCTTTGGTCGAGATGGTTTATATCGTATAAAGTATATACTTTCATTATCATGTGCTAAAACTTTAGCCTGTAAACATAAAAGTACGATACGTGTAGTTCGGAAGGAATTAGGTCCAGAACTCTTTCAAAAATCGTTTTCAAAAGAACGAGAATTTGATTCTCTGCCTTTTTCGTCAAAAGCGGCGGCCCGTTCGCAGAGAGAACGAATTTGGCATTCAGATATTCCCCAGATAAATCCCCTAGCTAATTCCTGGCAAAAGATACAGGATCTTAAAATAGAAAACTTATTTGACCAATGAAATGCTCTTTGAGTAATTGCCTCGATTCAGAATCATTTTTCTTTTTCTATCCGAGAACTAAAATGATTAGGAAATAGATACATTACATGGGGAAAGCCGTGTGCAATGAGAATTGCAAGCACGGTTTGGGGAGAGATTTCTCGCTCTTACTGATACTGAAGGAGCAGATCATCCACTCCATCCGACGAGCTCCGGGTTCGAGTCCCGGGCAACCCGGATCAAATTTCTGATAGGTACCTCTGTCCACTTATTCTGGTTCTGGATCTAATCAAGTTTTTTTTTTCATATCTGTTCTCATTCCAATTGATCTACCATTCCTGGAACCAGTAATAAAGAATTTTATGGAGTATCAAATCACAGATAGATCTATAGAGTGTGGAATATATGGATAGAATATAGAGGTATTTGAGATAGACTCTATATTCTATCCATATAGTATAGATCAGTATCTATCCCGTTGGGATAGATATTGAAATTCCATCCCAGATATTGGTTGACATTGATACATGGATCATATTATACTGTAAAATAACAAGCCTTATGCTTGGGAGCCTCTGATGATTTTATAAACGAAGTTTTGACCATGACCGCAATTATAGAAAGACGCGAAAGCGCAAATTTCTGGAGTCGCTTCTGCGACTGGATCACTAGCACTGAAAACCGTCTTTACATTGGATGGTTCGGTGTCTTGATGATCCCTACCCTATTGACCGCAACCTCTGTATTCATTATTGCTTTCATCGCAGCTCCTCCGGTAGATATTGATGGTATTCGTGAACCTGTTTCCGGTTCTCTTCTTTATGGAAACAATATTATCTCCGGTGCTATTATTCCTACCTCTGCAGCTATCGGATTGCACTTCTATCCAATCTGGGAAGCAGCTTCCGTCGATGAATGGCTATACAACGGGGGTCCTTACGAGCTAATCGTTCTACACTTCCTACTTGGTGTAGCTTGCTATATGGGTCGTGAGTGGGAGCTTAGCTTCCGTCTAGGTATGCGTCCTTGGATTGCTGTTGCATACTCAGCTCCTGTTGCAGCTGCTACTGCCGTTTTCTTGATCTACCCTATTGGTCAAGGGAGCTTCTCTGACGGTATGCCTCTAGGAATCTCTGGTACTTTCAATTTCATGATTGTATTCCAGGCTGAGCACAATATCCTTATGCATCCATTCCACATGTTGGGTGTAGCTGGCGTATTCGGCGGCTCTCTATTCAGTGCTATGCATGGTTCTTTGGTAACTTCCAGTTTGATCAGGGAAACTACTGAGAATCAGTCCGCAAATGCAGGTTACAAATTTGGTCAGGAGGAAGAAACCTACAATATTGTGGCTGCTCACGGTTATTTCGGCCGATTGATCTTCCAATATGCTAGTTTCAACAACTCCCGTTCTTTACATTTCTTCTTAGCTGCTTGGCCCGTAGCAGGTATCTGGTTTACCGCTCTAGGCATAAGCACTATGGCTTTCAACCTAAATGGATTCAATTTCAACCAATCTGTAGTTGACAGTCAAGGCCGTGTAATTAACACTTGGGCTGATATCATTAATCGTGCTAACCTAGGTATGGAAGTTATGCACGAACGTAATGCTCACAACTTTCCTCTGGATCTAGCCGCTGTTGAATCTATTTCAATAGGCGGATAA